CATAGGCTAAGCTAAACAAGCTTTACTTTTAAAGGTCATCTTAATAGTTATCAATAAGTTTACAAGTCCTAGATAACTAAAAAAATTCAAATCTTAGTGTATTTATACTGTAACTACAGAACAAATGCTTTCCCTCGAAAAAAAAAGTTATTAACTCCCGATTTCAATCAGTAGACATACTTCTAGCGAAGGCCTACTTCTTTTGTCTGCATGAGTTAAAAATAAGGAAAGATATTTTACATCCTATGGATATATATATTTCTCTTTGATACATAGCATAAATTCTATAATAGTTTCTTTATATACTTATGTGAGCTTTATATTTTTTTTATAAAAAAAAAATAGCACAGCCCACAAATAATACTTATATATCTTTTATTTTTTATTTTATTTCTACATGTTCTAAACATTTCGGGTTACTGCGGATCGAACACAGGAAAACTTTCGCCCAAGGAAAGTGCTTTAACCATTCAGCCATAACCCGTTATATATAAAGCTTTAGTATATTTTTTTTATAAGTGTATACAAAATCTACGCTACTTCGTATAAAAACATATTAAATCTATTTATAAATAGATTTAATTACTTACGAGCCGGAGGCTAGCCGTAGGCTACAAATTAACATTACGTAATCATTTTATAAGTAAAGCACTAATATTTTGAATAATAATACGAACTTTATTTCTGTGCAAGCTAGCCTCCTTGATCAATTGTTCATTATTCCTCCGCAATTATAAATAAAAGAAATTATGCGAAGCTATGAAACTAGCCTACATATATTTTACATTAATTTATAGCTTTATATAAGCGTGTATTCTTACTCTTACGAAAATAAAATCATTTATTATTTATTTTTTATCTTTTTTATACGATGTGAAGCTATGCTTACTTCTATATTTTTTATATACACTATAAAGTAGAAGTAAGCATCCTTTGTTAAATGAATATAAAAGCAAACTATAAACAAGATAAAATTCATAATTATAATTAAATATTGGAACAAGGAGGCTAGCTTACGCAGAAATAAAGCTCTGTCTTATATATTTAGCTTTGTTTATAATCAATTGCATAAAATAAAAATATTTATTTTGTATGACCTCCTAAGGAAGCTTTTTTATTTTTACATTTTTAACTTTCAAATTGTCATCTAACACAACTTCTAAGGGTTTAGGTAAATAATTCTTTTCTGTAGATACAGAAATATTAATAACATCTAATATACATTTTTTATCATTTAAAGATAATGATGCTATTTTATCTTTATTTAAAAACAATTCATATTCTATATTTCAATAAAGACTATAAAAACTTACCTGTATATAGGATATACCACTATCAGATAAATTATAAAAACTAAAATGTTGTCCTAATCTATGTAAAATTTTTTTATATAAATCATTTAATACACTATGATCGTGATATTTAAATTCAAACTGATTACCTGCCATAAAAATTTTATTTGAATTATATATAACTTTTATATAAACAGTATAGTTACCAAAAGGTAAATGTTTATTTTTAAACTGAACCAAAAATATTGTAAAATCATTAAAATTCTCTATTTCAAAATATAAATTATAAACAGGTTTATTTGAAGAAAAACCACTGTAGTTCATACCCCTATTAAAATATCTTAAACCTAGTTTATGAAACAAACTAGAATATTTTGAAGGATGAAAACCAAACCCAGTGAAAGTTGAATAAAAACATTTAGATTTTAAACCAATATTAAAATTAGATCTATGTTTTTCAACAAACAATAAATCTTCATGTATAGTACTTAACTTCGCCTTTGCAGGTAAGCTAATACTAAAATTATCTGTAGCTTTAATTACTACAATTAAAAAAAATAAATCGTTATCGTTATAAATAGTTATTCTATTAAATAAAATAAAAATCTCACATCGTAAATTGATGGAATTGGAAATTAGAAAAAATAGGCTTAAATTAAAATTTTTCATCTGTAGTTTGAAAAGGAATCGAACCTCTAAAAAAAAAACCATAATTCAAACTTTAAAATTATTATTAAAACTAAAAAAAAACCATTAAAACTTTATAAAACAGCTACGCTATATTGAACTTGCGCCTATAACTAAAGCTCGTAAAAGAAACAAATAAATATTTTTATCTACGTAATTTAACCATATTAATTACATCTTCAATATTATTTCTACTATTGTTTAAACTACTTCATTCTGGAACAGCTCCTTTATATACTCTATTAATTCTTACTAGATCACCTGGAGATAAATTTTTTTGTTTAATTTCGTAACCAAACAATTTACCTGTAGCTTGAGCATTACTATCAATAACAGCAATACGTCCTCCTTGTGGAGAACTTATATCAGAATATTCTTTTACACTTAAAAAACTAATATATCTTTTTTCTTCATCAGTAAGTGTTTTATAACCATAATCTGTATATTCTATTTGATCACTACCCATATTTAATCTATGAATTTCTTCTCACACTCAACCGACACAACAGTTACTTAATTTAGTATGTCGATGATCCAACTTTTCAATTACATTTTTTCTTATTGTTTCAGGATCATTGAAAAAGTTCTTAGCTTCTAAACTCCTTGCTAAACTGTCTGTATCACCATAATGGATAGAAATTACAGGATCTCTATTTGCATTTCATCATTCTACTATACTTTTATAATTTTCATTAGATTCATCACCATCCAATAATATAGGTTCTCCACAACAAATAAAATAATATAGAATAGCTATAAATATAATTACACGTATAGATATATCTACATATGAAACATTAAAGTTTATATTACTTAAAAATTTTAGATTAAAAAATCTATTATAAATTAAAGATAATATTTTATTTATAGATAAATTAAAAAGTATTAATTGATTAATACTTTTATTTCATAACATTTTAATATTTATCATTATATAATTTCACATTTTGATATTAATTAAATTTTTCGTAACTTATAAGTTTACAAACCTAAAAATAGGACTTCCAATAATAATATATAAAATTTAAGGCTAGCTTGCGCAGAAATAGAGCTCATAAAATTATAGATAAATTTTAATTCACTATTTTTTGTACTAAACACTCACTTTGACTACATAACAAAAAAAATATGCAAACTAGCCTCATTATATTAATTTTTAATTTAGTTTTTAATCTATGTTAAGCTAACTTATATAGTATGTTAAAGCTCTTATTAGTTTATATCTTGTTAGTTATACTTTTTTTCTTTAATTTTAACATAACACATCAATACATTTAATTTTTTTTTGTGTGGCTAGCTTACGCAGAAATAAAGCTCGCTATTAAGCGCATTTTATATAATCACAAGAAAAAATTTGAAATGGCCGCGGCCCAATGTTAAAGACATATTTCATTAATAGGTTATATATATTTATAATCTATTAATACAAGAGTACTCAGATTTGAACCAAGAATTTGAAGGTTGAAGCTTCCTATTTTACCAATTAAATTACACTCTTTTATATCTTGTTGTTACAATTGCTTATTACACACACTAAAAATTTACTATTTTATTTTGTAAAAGTTATAGCTTTATAACTTTTAGCTACATTATATATCAGTCAGAGAATATCCGATTCGAACGGATGTGATTACAATAATCTAATAAAACTCAAACTTACCACCTTAAACCACTCGGTCAATTCTCTTAATGGCTGTGCACTGCGCAACGTTTGTGCGATTTTTGTTTTATAGTTTTATCATATTTTGTACGTTTATTCATTTAAAATTTGCTTTCATATAACAGGTTATGCTTTTTTCTATGTTTATAGCTAAGCTTCAATATAATGTTCTTGTATACACCTATTATTGCTATTCATACTTTAATGATATGTGTGCGTAAGCTACTAATTCCTCAGCGAATCGAACGCTGAACATATTCTTATCAAAAATACACTTTACCAATTAAGTTAAGGAATCTTATGTTAAATTATATTTATAATATATATATTTTACGATTATATAAACTCCTTTACTTATTTTTATAACTAGGCATATTGTGATTGTATGAAATACCTTTATTCATATTAGAAGTAAGCACGCTTGTTAATTTTGCTAGTAAACTAATATTAATAAAAAAAAAATTTTTTTATTATTTACTGATCCGAAGGATATGCATTTAAAATATAGCTTAGTATATATAGTTATAAAAAAAATATTTGTCTACTATACCTATTATGTAAGCTAATATTAAAATTTATAAAAATTATCTTATCTACAAAATACTTATTTTGTTTATTTAATTTGTTAAAAATAAGATATGCTTATTAATTTTTTATATACGCAGTAAATAACTTATTATAAATGGCTAACCTTAAAATACAAATTCGCTTTAAAAATTAATATTAGTTATATATATGATATATTATAATTAAAACTATATATTATTTGTGTGCTACTACGTACTACGTATAAAAAGTGTTAGTTTAGTACTTATATGTAAAGGGCAATCGTATAAATTTAAGTTGAGTAATAAAGGATTTGAACCTTTAACATTTTGAGTGTAAAACAAATGCTCTACCATTGAACTAATTACCCTAAATTTTATTAATAATAGTGTTCCTAAGTGTTCTCTATAAATATGATATTTATTATTTATCTGTATCTTGTTTTATTGTTATTATTATGGCACCTGTCATTGCTAATAATAAAATAAAACTAGCAATGAATAATCATATATTATAAGAAGTATATAATATATTTCCTATTGTTGACATGTAACTTGTTTCTGTCATATTACCATCTCAATTATTACTAATAACTAACATAATATTTCTTATATTTAAATTGAAATTATTATTAGCTTTAACTGCAATATCATTATATTCATTTACTAATATAATTATATTATTCATTATATAATTAAAACTATTAATTATTGGCATATAATAAGGCAATATTGGTTGTATTGCATAATTTAATAATATTGTTACAAATAAAGCTAAAGGAATACTATTTCAATTATTACTTTGTAATTCACTTGTTCTTATATTTATTAACATAAGAATAAATAAAAATAAAATAGACACGGCTCCAATATACACAATTAAATAAGAAAAACCTATAAATGTTAATCCTAATATTATTAAATAAATAGAAATAGATGCAAATAATCCTATTAAAGATATAAGTGATGAAATAGGATTTTTATTAGTTATAACAGCTATACCAAAAATTAATGCAATTATACTTATAACATCTAAATATTCTACTGTATAACCATTAAAATATATATCGTAACAAGTATAAATATTTGCGCGCATGCTAGCTATTTGAAACAAAATATAAAAACTATTTATTAGTATTCAAAATTAAAAACCTAAAATTAGGATTTCTCCTATATTTTTTCTAATTTTACTTATTGCTATGTATATTTGTATTATATTTTTTATGTGTGTTATACGCTACACGTTACACAATATTGTTGAAAAATTATTTTTGATGGTAACTTATAAGTTAAATAAGCTTAACTAAAAAAAGCAACTTAATTAATTAAGAGGGAGCTTTATGCGCAAGCTAACGCAAGCTAGCCTAAATATAAATATAGCTAGTCAGACTCGAACTGACACACTTTGAATGGAAAACAACCAGTCTACCATTAACTTATAGCCACTTAAATTATTTATATATAAAGCATTATTACTGCTTGTGTGTTTCTTAACTATGCTTTTATTTTATTTTAAGTTTATTTTTTTTTGTTAGCTTAGTGTTCCTACTCCGATTAGGCAAATTTCCTACTTCGTACTTCGTATTTCGTACTTTATACAAAAATTTATTATTATTTTATACGCTCCTGAGTGACGTGTAAGGACCCTCCTTGGTAACTTATTAATAAGAATAAAATAAGTAAAAAAAATAAAGTACGGCTAGCCATAGCTTGCGTATTCCTATAAAGAAATTAAAACTTATTATAATTCTTTAGCAAAAAATACTTGTTTATAGCTTTTACGCTCTTAAATGCTAAAAAGTGTACGCGCACAATCTTATTATTATTATCATTTATTTATTGCTAAATTAAAATAAAGCAAGATAAACAAAATATAAAATCTATATATATCAAATCTTATAATCTTAAGTTAACTTCCTCAATAGTACATAGAAAGATAAAGGAAAAGTCATACAACATCCACAAAATGTCAATAAAGAATACCTGATTCATAACCTAAATGATGATGATCTGTTAAATGATAAGCAAATATTCTTCATAAACCAACTGCTATGAAGATTGTACCGATTATAACATGGAATCCATGAAATCCTGTACCAAAAAAGAAACAAGTACCATATACACCATCACTTATAGTAAAGGAAGAAACAGTATATTCTATTCCTTGAAATAAAGTAAATATTAATGCTAACATTACTGTAAAAATTGTACCATATATAGCTCCTTTTCTATCACCTTTAATTAAAGAATGGTGAGCATATGTAATTGTTGCTCCACTAGATAATAATATAACTGTATTTAATAAAGGTAATTCAAAAGGATTAACAGGTTCTATACCCATAGGTGGTCATTGTGCACCTAATTCTACAGTAGGTGTCAGAGCACTATGAAAATATGCTCAAAAAATTGCCACAAAAAATAAAGCTTCAGATACTATAAATAATATAACACCTAAATTTAATCCTTTTTGTACAGCTGAGGTGTGATTACCTAAATATGTACCCTCTGTTACTATATCACTAAATCATAATGTCATAGAAACAATTACTGTACTTAAAGCTATATAGAATAATATATAACTATTATAAAAAAGATGTAAAGATAATGCACCATTTAATGTTAAAGATAATAAAGATACACTAGTAAATATTGGTCAAGGTGAAGGGGAAACTAAATGAAAAGGGTGGTCTTGAAAAATACTACGAATTAAATTCGTCACGTAACTGTGTACGTATAATTTACATTATACATCAATAACAGGTTGATGCATAATGTTGTAACTGTGGACAGAGTTCATAATAATTATAAGCCTCTAAGATGAATCGAACATCTACTATCATTATTAACAGTAACGCGCTTTACCGTTAAGCTATAGAAGCATATATAAATTTAAGTAAAACTTTTAATTTATTAAATATATCTAGTATAATTAAATTTTTATCAAGTCTAATCTAAATACGCTAAAGAGTGAGTTTATTAATACACATTAAGCTAGCTTTCGTCCTAGCCTTACTATAATTTATTAAACTTAATTTTAGTAGCTTCGCAAGCAAGCTAGATAAAACAAATAATTAATAATTATCAAACTATATCATAAGATATTTTATAGTAAAATAAAACATAGACTACAATTTTATACGATTAATATATAAGCAAATTGTCAAATACTAAATAAAGAAAAATTCATTACGTATAGTATTTTTTTTTAGTTTTAATTATATTTCTGCGCAAGCTAGCCTAAAAAAAAAAATAGCAAAGCATTCATATTGCATAATTAACAATCTAATTACTAATTATCCTTAAATGGCTGTGCAAGCTAAAGTTTGTTTTAATAGTACAAGCGAACTTGCGCTTCTAACTAAATTAATTACTAGTAATTAATTTAAAATTAAAAAGCTTACAATTCTCCTATGCGTATTTTTCTAATTCAGAGTATAGGAAAACAGCATTTGTGAGCACTACTTCGTAGTATAAAGAAAAATAAAAAAAAAAACACCTTAAGGGAATATGTATGAGCTCAAAAGAAAAAGTCTAATTTTTGTGTATACTTTATAATAAATTTAAGTTAGATTATTATGATTGCTTATTTTATAACGAGCACATTATAGCGCTCCTCTAAACCGGAAAAAAGGCGAATCGAACACCTAAATCTAAAATGATACCATATAGCAAATGGCTTACCTTACCCATGGCTATTTTTCCTAACCTAACATACATAACGTGTACTATAGCACACCACACTAAATATAAAAAAACTAAAAAATTATTCATATTATAGCACTATGAAATTTGTACATATACAACTATAAAAATTATATTAGTTTGGCATCATAATATGCTTATAGCTCACAGTTTACATTTATATACTGTTAATCAAGGTAAGGCAGGTAATCAATTCTTTACAAAGATTTATATTCTTAAACGCATGATATAAATTATATAGTGCTAGCTTGCTTGCGGAGCTAATAAAAAAAATATATTTTTTTATTAGCCTCATAGTGAGTTATTTATAAAAAATAACGCTTCAATACTAAAATATGATTACGTTATTTTGAACTTGCGCTTATGGCTAAGCTCACTTATTAAAGCATATATTTATTTTTATAATTTTAGACTACTTCATAGGAACCCTACTCATAATATATATCTTACTAGCTAAAAAAAAATATAGTTATAAATTATTTAATCAATTCATTATAACTTAACCTATTTATTATTATACGAATTAGATCGGATTCGGACCGATATCTATTATCGTGACAGGATAACCCTTTACCAGTTAAGTTACTAATTCTAGTAATCATGCACTTTATACAAACGAAACACTAAGCTAACTAAAAATTAATGCTTATTATATAACAATATTAATAAAATTTTTATAGTTTACTCCAACACTCACTCCATATTCCCCTAAGCGCTCCTTTTGAAGGAAGTGTTTATAAAAAATATAATTAAACGTGAAACAAGCTCGCTATAAAAATTATATATGTTTACATCCATTCTAGAAGTACTTTAATATTTTTTTTTTGTATACGAAGTGGAGCATATTACATACAAAGTGCTTACAAAAATGTGCTATTTTTCTACTTTTTGTATTATATAAGCACCAAGCATCTCAATAGCAAGATAAGTTCAAGTGTAAGCAAACCGCATAATAGGAGACAAGAGATTCGAACTCTTAAAAGTCATAACTTTTGAGTTTACAGCTCAACCCTTTTTACCAGTAAAGGAACCCTCCTTTATAAAAATATTTTATTAAAAAAGTTAAAATTAATCAATCCCGTGCAACTTCCACTACACGAACTGTATTTCGACTTAACACTAATTAGAACCTCGCATACGAAGATCCCTAATAATAGACATATACAATGACTAGCATACTAATCCGAAGAATACAGAGGCCTAACTTGTTAAATTCCTTGACAAAACCTACATGTTTTTTTTACTAATTATTAAGAAAGCAAACTTATTGCATAAGTTCTTTTCAGCATGTGACGAGTTATTAGTACCAATCCGAAGTAAATTCACCGTGCCATGATGATACACGATTACTAGTAATTACTTATTCATATAGTCGAATTTCAGACTACAATCCATAAAAATTTTATCCTATTTTTTGAGATTAGCTTAAATTCACATTTTTGCATCTCTTTGTATAGGAATATGTGGCACGTCTATAGCCCACAATATCAAGGCCATGATGACTTGTCTTTGTCCCCTTTTTTTATTCTTCTATTTTTAAGTATTTAATACTTTATCGTAACGAAGTCTCTATTCTGAGCTTTAGCTTGCACAGCATTCGTAATAAAAAAAAATAAAGTCAGGGATTTCGTTAATTTCATGGAAACCATAGTTTCACAACATTAACTGGAAACAGCCGTGCAACACCTGTAATTATACAAATTGTGGTAAGGTTTTTCGAGGATCATCGAATTAAACAACATACTTCACTACTGGGGTCAGAAACGGTCTAGTGATTTCAGTTCCTGCGTTGCCACATTACTCTTGAGGTGGAATGCTTATACTTTCATTTTTAAACCAAATAATATTTAATATTAATTCTTTACTGAAGAATTAAATTATTAAATCTTTCATCTAATTTATGGCATTCATCGTTTACTGCTAAGACTACTTGGGTATCTAATCCTGTTTGTTATCTAAGCCTTCGTCCCTCAACGTCAGTTTTTGCCTAAAGGGGTGCCTTCGCCGTTACCGAGTCCCTTTGGTATTACTGAATTTAATCTCTCCACCTCAAGTACTCCCCTCTCATATATAAAACTCTAGTCAAGTACTAACATTATATAAGTTATATTGACCGTCTAGGTACCCTTTAAACCTAATTAAGATGAATAATACTAGTCTCTTACGTATTACCGCGACTGCTGGCACGTAATTAGTCAAGACGCAATATATATATTGTCATTATCAATATATAAACAAAGTTTTATTCTACAACAATACAATCCTAAAAATTATTTTTAGTAGCTTTGGGATTTCGCGGGGCGAAATCTACAGCCATAATCAAAATAGGACTTGTCACTTTTCCAAGTTGCCAGTTCAGCCGTTAGGCCATTGACCAATATTCCTCACTGCTGTACTAATATGCATTGGGGTTTTTTCAGACCCAATGTGGTCGATCAACCTTTCAGATACGACTACGAGAGTTGTAGGCTAGTTAAGTCATCACCTTAACTACTACCTATCCCGAAGATATTTATCTTCCTCTTAAAGCAGGAATTTAATCCTTTTATTTATTATGAAGGATTTACCTTCTCTTTAAGGCCGGCGAATTATATCTTTATACTCACCTGTACACCACTTTTTAATTTATACCCCAACGGGACTGTAACCCCTAAAATAACGTCTAGTATAAATTAAAACGTACGATTAGCATGTGTCAAGCACTTGGACAGTATTCAATCAGAGCCATCACCAAACTCAACAATTATTTTTATATGTAATTTTCATTAATTATTTTACACTAATTAATGTCATTACATCACTATATGTTCTAGTATTTAAAAATAAGGAGAGTAATAAACTATATAATGTTCTATTTTTTAACACTAAACTAATAAAAAATTATCAATAGTTCGCCTTATACATACGTTAAGTCTTACCACTAAAGCTAGACTTTGAATAATTAACTAAACATAAACGGCTGCTTCGCACAAAGCTAATTAGCTATTTTCTGCTACAACAGTAACAAGCATAATAAGCTTTTAGTACGAAATATGAAGTACGAAGTTGGAGGATAACTATAAAAAAAATTTTATAGTTATTTAAATCTCTATATTTTGTGTGTAATGCGTTCCCCAAAGCAGCTAAAATGTATAAGCAATAATTTCTACCTATATTTATAAATTTTTATTATTCCTTATCAAACTAAACTTACTAAATAAGTTAAACAGGCTAAGGATAAATTTCTATTGTTTGTATAATTTTCCTTTCTTACTATTTACTCTCACTTATATTTTTTATACGAAATACGAAGTTTTGCCTACGAAGTCCTCTTCGTACCAAGGCGAATACTTTTTATAAAGAAGCATGCATGCATACCATATAACATTTATTTTTTTTTTATTTCAACATTATAATAAGCTATAAACTAAATTATTATTTTATTTATATTTTCTAGCTTGCGCACTAGCTTGCGCACATAAATATTATGTGTTGGTACACTTCGTATAATCGCTGGTATTATTTTAACTGTAGTCATTATTTTTTTAAGACATTTCTATACGACGCAATACTTTGTAATAAGCTTTTAAGTTTAAGTAGATTAATGTAAGTCTAATCCGTCTTTTATATAAGAACTTGTCAATACTACGAAAACTTGAGCTTGAATTAAAGCAATCATCATTTCTAAACCTGAAAAGGCTATTATAAATAATAATGGTATTAAGCCTACAATAAAAAAAATTATACCTGAAGACATTATATTATAAACAAAACCACTTAAAATGCTTAATAACATATGACCCGCTACAATATTTGCTCCTAATCTTAAACCAAGTGATACACATCTTGCAAGATAACTAATGAATTCAATAGTAACTAATAAAGGTAAAAGACCTAAAGGGCAACCAGCAGGTACTAATAATGAAAAAAATTTTAAACCATGTTTTTGAAATCCTAATATTGTTGCTCCTAATACTATTGTAAAACTAAGAGCAAATGTTAAAGCAAAATGTCCTGTAGATGCAAAACTATAAGGAACCATTCCAATTAAATTATTAATTAATATAAATACAAATAAAGTATATATGAATGGAAAATAAATTTGTCCATTTTTAGCATTTATTTGATTTGTAACTATATTATGTATTGTTACATATAATGATTCTTGAGCTATAGATCAATTATTACTTACTAATTTATTATAGTTAGTTGCAATTAAACTTACTATTAATGTTATTAAACCCCCTATTATTAAATAAAATCCTATGTTTGTTAAAGATAAATGTAAATTACCCCCTAAAACTTCTAAATTTAATATATCTCTTACTTCAAATTGATCTAAGGGACTTCTTATTTCTGTAAATAAAGAGCTTGCTTGCGGAGCTACTAAAAACATAAGTAGTATATATTACTACTTTATTATATAGATCTTTAAATAACTAATTACTTATAATAAAGCTAATAAAAAAAATATATTATTTTTATATAGCTCTACTATAAAATGTATGAGCTCTACTTTATTTATTTTTTATTTATTTAGCGAGCTTAGTTGCGCACAGATACATAGATAAAAAAAAATATAGTCTAAGTTTTCGACTGACATGCTTTGTCAACATGTAAGCCTATATTATATTTTATTTATAAACATACGTGATAAGAATAAACGAACTATTCTTGGTAGTATATATTTAGATAATATGTATAAAACTAATACTATTATAGCAAAAGCAAATACTATTTCATTTATATAATAAAAAGGTGTTAATTGAGGCATATTTAATTATAAATATTGGACATATATATATAATACGTATTAAAATTTTAACCGTATACAAATTTAAAGCATATTATATGCTATATATTAAACTATTATTAATATAGTTTAATACGTTTTATACTCATACGAAATTAATACTAATAACATAACAACTCTTATACGGTATGTTTCACCAACTGCAATTAAATATGTGTAATTTTTGTGGTGATATGTACTATTTAAAGCACTTTGTGTATAATGCGTGCGTTTTGTTGATAAAAAAAAAATACTCAATAAGAGCTATAAAATATATTTTTTTTATGCGCAAGCTAGCGTAAGCTAGCCTTTTTATAAAGTATAAATAAAATTAATACATGAATAATGTGTTCCATTTAAAATTACTCCAGGGTATATACCTAACATTATTGTGAAAAAAACTAATATACTTAATACTACAAATTCTCTTTTATTTGTATCTGGTGATGAATCTTCTTCAAAATATCTAGTAAATGAACCCCCAAATGATATACGATTAAACATATAAATAGAATAAGCTGCAGATAATACAATAGAAGTACAAGTTAAAAATCCCATTAAAGGTAATCTTTCAATAATACCAGATAAAGACATAAATTCTCCTATGAAATTTAAAGTTAAAGGAGTACCACAATTACCTAAACATAGTATAAAGAACAATAATGACAATATAGGCATTAATTGTGCTAAACCTCTGTAGTAATTTATAGATCTAGTTCCAGTTCTATCGTATAAAACTCCTCCTGCGCATACAAAAAGACCACTTGATACAAATCCATGTGCTAATCCTAATATGATAGAACCTTCTATACCTTGAATAGTATTACTAAAAGCACTCATTAAATATACTGAGGCATGAGCTACAGAAGAATATGCAATTAACTCTTTTATATCTGTAGTTCTAATAGTACTAAAACTAGCATAAAGAACTGTTATAGTTCCTATAAGATAAACTATATAAGTATAATTTAATGTAACTTTATAAAGTAAAGGTAAAATTAATCTAAATATACCATATAAACTTAATTTAAGAACAATTGCCGCTAAAACAATACTACCACCAAGAGGAGATTCTACGTGCGCTTTTAATAGTCAATTATTCAATCCATAAACCGGTGTTTTAACAGCAAATGCTATAAATATTCCTATAAATATGAATATTTGTGTTTTATATTTTAAGTCTAATTTAAATAAAGCATCTAAATCCGTACTACCCATAATAGACGATATACTTAATATGGATAATAATAAAAATAATGAACCTCATAATGTATATAAGAATAAATAATAACTAGCACTTACTTTATTATCAGAACCAAATAATCCTACCAATATAAATAAAGGAGGTAAAATACTTTCAAAAAATATATAAAATAACATTATATCTAATGACATGAATACAGCTAATAATAATGTCTCTAACAATAACATTATTACTAAATAAGATTTTTTATTTTCTTTTATAGAATCTCAATTTGATAATAAAGCTATAGGTATTATTATTGTAGTTAATAACATAAAGTATATTGTTATACCATCTATACCTAAATAAATATCAAATAATTGAACGTTATAGTGTTCTTGTACATATTGAAATTGATTAGTACTATTATTAAACATTATAAAAATAAATATAGATATAATTAAGTTTATTATACTAGTAACAAGTGCTATTATAGCAGAGCTAGAGGCAGTATAATTTTGAACTAAAAATTTTTCTTCTTTTTCTTTTTCCTCAGTGCTACGAAGCAGCCCTTGTTGAGGGATATATAAATCATTATTTTTTATAATAGCTTTAGCTTGCTGATCCGAATGATATACCTCAGTACAAGTATTATTTGTGCTAGGTCTAAAATTGTATAAATTTAAACTAGTTATTAATATTGCACCTATAACAGGTACAATTAATAAAAAAGATAATAACATTAAACAACAAAATATATATTGATGGAATAATTTTAGATTATGAACTTTAGTTTATAACTATTTTTTTTTTTATGCGCAAGCTAAGTGCATGCTAAACGCAAACTAAACGCAAATTAAGCGAAAGCGAAAGTTAAAAATAAAAAAAAAGCTAAACTTAGACCAATGGACATGCATTTCATGGTTAAATATAAAAAAATAATGAGTTATATATAGTAATTATTGTACACTAAATACTATTTTTACAATTATGCACCTAGTTTAATAATGACTAGTATGCAAATAAAGATCTAAATAATAAATATACATAAAAATATATATTTTTTTTTAATGCTAGCTTGCGCATGCTTACATATTTACGTGTAATACAATAGTAATTTTATATAGTTTTTATATTTACCTTTCAGGCCATAATTAAGTCTTAGGGCCTAAGAACTGCTATATTTACTATATTTTTTTTAATTTTAGTTTATAAAATAAATATATAAATAATACTAACTTATTAACTAAAAGAGCTATATAAAGATCTTTTTTTTTTTATCAGTAAGCATGCGCGCGCAAACTAGCCTACTCAAACTAAGCTAGTTAAAGAAAGTAGCAACGTAAATAAAGTTTTAAGGCTTTTGTATGCGAAGCTAGAATAAATTTATATTTATAAAGTATACCCCAAACATATATAATAAAGAAGGTATTAATATTATAAATGCAAATAATATTGGCAGTAATACAGTTCAACAAAATGACATTAATTGATCAAAACGAATTCTAGGAAAAGACGCTCGACATCAAATAAATACAAAAACCATTATTGAGCTTTTTATACCTAAAGTTAAACTAGACAATAAACCTTCTAAAGAAGAACTAGTTAAAAATTGTCTTATTTTAAAATATTCTGTAGATGTAGTTCATCCTATATCAAATAAATAAGCATGTATATAACTTAATGAGTCAAATATATATATAAGATCAATTTGTATTAAATAACCACCTAAAAATAAAATACTAATAAATATACACATTAATACAATACTAGCGTATTCAGCTAAAAAGAAGAAAACAAATATAACAGCTGCGTGTTCAGTCATAAATCCACTAACTAACTCTGATTCCGCCTCAGCTAAATCAAAAGGTGCTCTATTAGTTTCTGCTACAGAACCAATAAAAAATATTATAAGTATACAAAATAAAGGTAAAGCTAATCAAACTATTTTTTGAAACTGTACATTTATATTTAAATTTAAACTATTTGTTATCATTATTATAATTAATAATACTGAACTTAATACTAGTTCATAACTAATCAATTGAGCTGTACTTCTTAAAGATCCTAAAAAAGCATATTTACTATTAGCACTTCATCCAGCTAATAATATACCATAAGTAGCTAAAGATGAAACAGCTAACATAAATAGTATACCTAATTCCATATCACCTAAAGATAATCCGGGTCCATATGGAATAACAGCATAACCTAATAAAGCAAAAATTAATGTTACTACTGGACCTAAAAAAAATAGAATTAAATTAGCTTGTGTAGGTGCGATATACTCTTTTAAAATTAATTTTATAGCATCTGCAAATGCCTGCAATAAACCGTAATAACCCACAGCATTAGGACCTAATCTTCTTTGCATACTAGCCATAGTTTTTCTTTCAGCTACTGTTACATAGGCTACAACTAATAGTGCAGGTAACATTAAAACTAAATTTTCAATTATTGAAATAATAGTAGAATTTTGTAGTAAAATCATTTTTTTTTATATTTATACTTTTGAGCTTTATTACATAGCCTCCAATTATATAAAGTTAATAATATATTATAAATTAATAAGAAAAAAGTATACTTATTAGCATATACCTAAAAATATTTTTTTTATAACTTATTTTCTAGCTTATTAGCTTATTAAACTAGAAAAAAATAAATAACTTTAACCTAAAACTTTATTTAAAGAAAGCTATAAATTTCAGCTTAAAAAAAAAATAATAAATATAAGAAATTAATAATTATAAACTATTTTAACCTTAATTTATGGTATATAATATACACATACATAGTTATAATTTATAGTTAAGTTGAATATATTAAACCTTAGATAATTTAATGAGTAGGCTGACATACTACTTAAAGAAACTAATTAAGTACAATTATATTACTTCTTTATATGTGCGCAAGCTGCGCAAGCTGCGCAAGCTAGAAAAAAAATGCTATAAAAATACAATTTACTATACTAAAAATTTTGTATTTTTTCTATCAAACTATATTAAAATAAATATAGAGCTTTATTTCATATAAAAAGAATACTTTTATAAAAAAAAATATAGAAAGCCTCAAGTAGCAGTAACCTACACAGCAAAAATAGCCAGTAATATTGAATTAATAGACTATTTATTATTAATACACAATATGAAATACAACTGTAGTCCTACGAAGTAGTCTTAGAGCTACGGACATGTAAAAATTGTATAGAGCTATATAAAAAAAAATATATTTTTTTTTATTAGCTCCGTAAGCAAGCTAGCCTGATTATATGAAATGCGCCTCAATGTATCACCTATAGCTTTATACTACAAATATAAGGTACGGTAATCTCATCCTAGATTCGAACTAAGATACAAATATTAGAAGTATTTTGCTCTACCATTGAGCTAATGAGACTTAAATTTACATTTTTCTTCTCTTTTACTTTAATATCTAACCAAAGACTTTTAATTTAATGCGTGGCACATTACTAAATTTTTCTTATAATTGTATATATTTAATAAAAATATCAAAGTGCTCGCTATAAATTTTTAAGTTTTAGCCTATTATACATACTTTTATATATAACAGTAATATAATATTTTATCATAGACTAGATCTACTTAAATATTTATATTTTACTTTGTAGCGGTAAACTTACAAATGCGTGAGGTTTAGGAGGACTTGTTAATCCTCATTCTAAGCTACTATAACATCTGTTTAAGTTAGCTTGTAATATATCTGTATAAAATCCAGGTGTTAATCAAGGATTTCTACTAGCTACTTTACTTTCTATTAATTGTTTATAAACAATATATAAGAATAATCAAGCAGCTACTACACTTACAATAGATCCTATACTACTTATTAGATTTCATCCTGAAAATGCATCAGGATAATCTCCAATTCTTCTAGGCATACCTTGTAGACCTAAAAAGTGTTGAGGGAAAAATGTAAGATTAACACCTATAAATAAAAGTCAAAACTGTGATCTAGCGAATATCTGGTTATAGTTTAAACCTAACATTTTAGGAATTCAGAAATATCATCCTGCAAACATTGCAAATACAGCCCCCATACTTAATACGTAATGAAAATGCTAAATATAAACAAAAGGAGCTTGTGTAATTTTTTTATCCTATGAATTAAAAAAAGCTTTATTTCTGCGCAAGCTAGCCACCAAAGTTTACAACTAGTTTGTATAATTTTTTTATAAACAGCTAGTACGGCACTATTGTAAAATAAAGGTTAAAGCTAGCTTTTAAATAATTTTTCTTCAAATTTCTTTTTCAAAATTGTATCTTGATTTTTAAATATTTTTTTTGCTTCAACATAATCTGAATTTACAAATTTTTTAACTTGAGAATCTTTATATATATTTGTTTTTCTAAGATTATTATGTACTAATTCTTCAGCTAAATTAAGTTCTTTATTAAGATTATTTCTATAATTATTAGTAATAGTGACAAATTCTCTAAAACTAGATTTATTATATCCTAATTTTTCAATTTTAGATAAATAATTATTTCTAATTGTTTCTCTTTTAGCTTCCATATCAATTAATTTAGATTTAACTTCAGGAGAAAAATATTTAGCACAAAGCATTACTCAACCATCTCTATTAGTATATGAAATATTAAGGGCATTTACATGACTTTGAAGAAATGTGAAATAAAGATCATGACTTTTATCTGAATAATCAATATTAGCATCGCTCATTTTTTTAAACAAATTAGCTATCTTTTGATTTTCTTCTTCAAATGTTTTCATAAAAGCAGTTGTTTCCATTAAAAAATATTTATCTACTAATTCAGAAGGTACAATTAATTTAGAATTATTTTGTTTTGGTTCATTTTCAATCTGTTGAATAATAGATAACCATCCTCCTCCTGCAGATGCGCTTTTTAAAGTAGTAACTTTAGCTTGCTGCTGATTCGAAGGATATGCGTTAAAAATATATTTTTTACATATCTTATAAATATTTTTAGTATATTTTAATACGTGCGCAACCCAGTGCGCAGTGCAAGATAATAAAATAGATAATTTTGAATAGGTAGAACCTACATAACTTATTATAATTATTTGTATTTTATCTTTTAAATTAGTGCTAAATAATTTTAATACGCAAGCTATAAAATATTCAGAAAAATTAAATAAGATAAAAATTTCTATTATACTTATTATTCAAATTAATTCCAGATTTAAATTTAAAAATTTTAATAAACCTAAACCTAATAAAGTACTAAATGTAAAACTTATAATTTTGCATAAAGTAAAATATTTTAAAAAATTTTCAACACAAAAATGTTTAGATAATTGAAAACTTTTTCAATCTTCGTTTAATAATTGTCAATTTATACTATCAAAAATACCATAAAGAGGAAATTTAAAATAAAAAATACAAAGTGTTAAAAAAGCTTTAATAAAATTTGTATCTGAATTATTAACCATATCATACGGTAGATAACTTTTTATATAATATAAAATAATACCTCAAATTATATATGATTGAATAAATGTAATTATTTTAACTAAAGATTTTATGTTTAATGTGTACTTCTGATTTCCTTTACGAGGATTAGGTAATATATTTGATTCTAATTGTATTCTTATAGGTTGACAACTATTTTTTTGTATTTTTTTATTATTAGTAGTAAAGAAAAATCACACAAGCTCTATACTATTAATAAGAATATAAAAAATAACATTTCGTAAATATACACTTTTAATTTTTACTTGAGCTCATACTACGTAGTAATACTCATAAGAAAAAATATAAAAGTGGTCTGCTATTGTATTTTTATAGCATATTTTTTTTATGCGCAAGCTAGCGCAGATAAAAAAAATACTAAATATTTTTGTAAATAATATTCTTAATTTAAATAATATTATATTTAAGGCACACTTTGACTTCGACTTCGATTTTGACTTCGACTTCGTACTAAGTGTTATTAATATTAATCATTTATATTTAAGAATTTGAGTTAAGCAAAATAATCATAAATTTATAAACAATAGTATAATATTTATATTTAGAACTTCATATGAAGGCTAAATTTTAATTTATTTTTATTTTTAATTTTTATAATTAGTACCATAGCCGTATTAATCAAATTTATATTATATTAGATTTTATGGTTGGAGCGAAGCTTCATATTTCGTATTTCGCATTTATCACTTTACATCTCGCACCTAAAGCTCTTATTTATTTTTTTTTATATATTATATAGCTTTATACTTATTAAAATCTAATAAGTATATAAAAAATTTTTATTTTTTAGTAGCTCCGCAAGCAAGCTAGTACTTCATATATACACACAATAAGCTAAAACTAATGTTTGCTTGTTTTTTTTAAATTCTTTTTCATAGATTTAAGATTAGAATTAAGAATTTTTATTATTTCTATATAATCTTTTCAAAGATATTTAGATTCATCAGGATAAAAATTTTCTTTACCTTTTTTTATATTTTTTATACTTTGTTTAAAAATTTTTTTTTGATTATTATATGCTTCTAATTCAAACTGAATTTTTTCTAATTTCTCTTTTAAAGATAAATCTTTAGGCGCGCCGAAGGGCTCATCTATAATTATTTTATGTTTTCATTTTCTACTATGGCTAATAGATTTAGATATGCTTTCCGAAGAAACACCACTTAAATCTTTAGTTTTTAATTTTTCATTTTGTATTTTTAATAATTTTTCTTTCATATATAAAGCTTTTTTTTTATATCTTTATGATCTTTAGATTGCCCAACAGTAAAAAAAGATGTGTTAGGATTTTTAGGATTTTTAGGTGATTTATTAGAGTTTATGGTTGAACTTTTTATATTATTTCATATTTGTGTGTACGAAGTGCTTCCTTTTATATTAACTAATATTATATTTCATATTAAATGTATTAAATAATTTATTAATAAAAAAAAAAGAATCACCGTTATAATTAAAGATATAAATAACATACCCAACAATAAATATCTAACGATAGAATATAATTCAGGGTATTTTTTATATCACAATTCTTTATTTTTTATAAAATTATAAGTTATATTAATTAAATAAATATCAATAGAGATAATAAAACAAATTTGATAAAGATAGATGTATAATATGATATTGCTATATATAGTTATAAATAAAAAAATACTTCCTAATATAAAAAAGCTTCTTTGCACAAATAAAAGATTTATAGATAATAAGAAAAATTTCGTATTACTCTGTGTTGTTCCTAAAAAACAACGTACATAACAAGATAAATTTTGGCTAAAACTTTTTTTTTTAGTTTTAGCATCCGTAAACTTCATAGAATTTACATTTTCATTATGTTTTTTACAGAATACTGTGCTTAAAATAGGTAAAGTTATAAAAATTAAACTAAAACACATACACATATAATTATAAATCTTAAAAATTCCTTTATCTATGAAAAAAGAAAAATTTATTTTTCTTTCTAATAACGAGCTTACGGTGCGTACTAAATTTAAAATTCTAAATAAAGAAGTTAATATTAGTTTATATTTAGATATATGTAAATATATATTAGAACACTTTGTATATAACGTGCCATAATTAATATAAACTGAGCTTTGGGCGTAGCCCCTGCCACAATATAATAAAATTTTAATGTATATACAATTAGATAAAATTATTTTTAAATATTTGTTGTTATTTATAAAATTACATATAAATATAAAAATAAGAGCTTTAGGACTCGGATCTTTCGGAGCACCAGCCTTAAAAAAAACCATTTGTACACTACGCCGCATAAAATGTAAAATATTATATAAAGTGCTTACCAGCTGAAATGCACTTCTGAATTTTTCGTAAAACACATTACATACACAGTGCTCACAAAAAAAAATATTAAAGTACTTGCACTTTGAATGAAAATATTTTTTATTACAATTATACATGTTATAAACAACTGTATAAATTATGTGTATTTTTACAATGATCTTATAAAAAATAGCAAATGCTTCGTCTCCACCATTCTTTCCAGTTACGACTTGGTACTCCTTGTATAAATTTGGTTTTTTCAATATGCTAGAGCCTACTAAAAATTTATGCATGGTATTATAAAAAAATTAATTTATGTTTACAATAGGTTATAATATTTATTAAGTTAACTAAATTTGTTACATATAAAATACTAGCCATAGGCTATGAATAAAGCTAAAAATAACATAGTACATATAAGTTAAAAAAAAATAAAAAAAATTATATGACACAAACTTAGGAAAAGCACTAATATAATGTAAAATAAATACTTTTTTGTATTAGTGGACTATATCTTCATTTAAAGACTTACTTCGTAGGGATTGCTAGCACATTAATTTTTGAATAGTAGTAATTCTATTTCATTTAGGATTTCTGTGTTTAATTCAATTTAATACAAAATCAACATAAATTTTATATTGTATACTATTATTATTTGAAAATTTATATTTACGAATAGATAAAAAATTTTTTATTAAACTAACTCTATAAAACTTATAATCAGAATATAATCTATTTAACATAAAATATTCATATAAACATGGCATGGCTTCAACTGATTGATATTTAAAAGTTATAAATTTATTATTAATACTATATTGTACATATGGTTTACAATAAGGTATTATATAATCAAAATTTAATTTAGATGTAATATTATTATGCTTAACTTGTAAATTACATTCAATTCTATTTTGATTATAATTAAAATCTATAGAACCTTTTGCATCAATTAATCCTGAAAAATAAGAATCATTAACTTTAATATTATAATCAGGTTTAATAAAATCTATGTTATATAATGCGCAAGCTTTTTCTAAACTATTACACTTAATTCTAATTAAACCATTTAATTTATTAATTAAATAACTCATATCTTTTTCATTAGATACTATATATGTAGAAGATTTTTTATTCTTATGATTTACTATTATACCCATATGTAAAGTATTTTGAATACGAGTTAAAATTCTTATATCTCTATTTACTAATCTTATTCGAATAGCTTTTAATACTAAATTTTTATGTGTACACGGTGCATTACATAAAAAATGTTGGTTGTGCGAATTTTTAAGACGCAAACATGCTTCGCACGAAATATAGTCAGGTTTCTGTAAATTAAAAGCTGATGATTTTCTTATATCAAAATTACCTTTTACATCTATTATACCAGCTAATCAAGAATAAAAAGAAGTAGTGTTATCTTTATCTTTAATATTATCATCAGTATCTATAATGTTTTCTTTCATATTGGGGCTACGAAGTTGCCCAAAGTTATCCCTACGAAGTGTTTGTTTATTTATATCTATATTTTCATGCGCATGCGCAGCATTCATACAAAGTGCTCACTGCGCTATTTTATATAGCTGCGATCATGTGTAACACGACCTAATTTTATCTTTAACTTTAAGTAAGCTAGCTTGTGCATGCCTACTAATAAAAAAAAAGATCTTTTTATAGCATATTTTTTTTATAATAGCGCACATATAACTTTTAGTATTAATATATATATTTGAAAAAGTAAGTATATGCAATTTAGTTAAATTTTCTTCGCCTTTAGATATATAGCTACTAATAGCCAAATTTTTAAACAAACATGTATTAAATGATTGACGTATAGTCTCTGAGAATCCTACATAGTAGTTTTCTGCTGATTGTAAATTAATATCTAAATTTTTAGTAGATATAGTATAATTATTATTTTTACTATTTAATAGAAGATTAAAGCTTCCACTTAAATCTAGAAAAATTCTTAGATAATTATAAGCTATATAACAAATAATATATTTTATCTTTGCGAAGATAGCCTTAAATAGTAAATAATTAACTGATAATTTATATTTCAGCATATAGTCAATTACAAAATAATTATAATTATTATTAAGGCCCCTTCGAGCTACTACGTAATAAGTGTCATGAAAGGCTATATCCAATGAAGCGTTAGCTAACACGACTCCACTTAACCCACCTATTGTAAACATAAATACGAAACCTAGTGAAAATAACATTGAAGGTGTCATTTTTATAGATCCTCCATAACATGTAGCTAATCAAGAGAAAATTTTTATACCAGTAGGTACTGCAATAATTAATGTAGCAGCTGTAAAGTAAGCTCTAGTCATAGTGGACAGTATCTTAATTTAATAAAGTTGGTTATTGTAAAGCTTCGCGCTTCGCATAAATAGGAGTTATGTTTAATTCGTAAAATTACTTCATAAACATAAAAAATATATTATTCTCTAAAGCTATCTTTACTTTACTGTATTAAATTTCTTGCGTACTTGTCTCTGAAGATCCTCCTTTAGTGGCAATACTTATAATTTTTTTTATACCTTTATTATCTAAATGTCTACCTTTTTGAATCATTCTATATACTTTTCTAAATTTAATAAATTTTATGTATTTTCCTCCAAATACATGATATTTATCAAAGTAATTTATTAAATGGGCTGCTGTATTAAAATCTGTACTTTTATAACATCATATCCCTAAACTATTTTGAGTTATATTTCCTTTATATTTTAAATGATAATATAAAAGTTCTAGAGGTAATTTATCTTTTTGTCATATAGAATACTCTAAGCTAACATTATATCCTGTTTTATATGTTGAATTTTTAACAACATTAATTTCAAAACAACCATGAGCTTGAGTAAAGCCTGCTAATCAAAAGTTACTCTAATGATAATTTTTTTAAGGGAGATAGAATTTCAATATTTAAATATATATTGTAATTATATTGAATTAATTGATTATATATAGATTCATTGCCCGTTGGAGTGCATACAAATTTACCATTTATTAATGATAATATAATAAATAAACCTTTTTTATTTGCACAAATATATTTTATTATTTTTTTATGCGAAACTACACTTTTTTCTATATTACCATATCCTATTTGTTTTTTAATATAATAAGCTAATGAAATATCCGATTCTTGAAATATAATATATAAATATTTTTCTGAGGCTCCACCTACAAATCTTCCATTACCTTCTATTAATCCTGCTAAAAAATAACCCAGTTCTTCTTTTGTAAGATCAGTTCTATATTTAGATAAATGATCAGAAATTAAAGGTATATTAATATATTCATCTATAGTATTTTTATAGCATATTTTTTTTATGCGCAAGCTAGCGTACATAAAGTTATAAATAAATTTATTATTTTTTCAACCACTTAAAGTAAAGTTTCCTGCTGATTTTCCTGAAAATAAGTAGATTGTACCTAACGTAATAAATACGAGTGGACTACTTATACAGAAGTTCCCAGCATATAGCAAGATTTTTACCGTGAACACATGTTTATCCACGTCCAGTCCTACTGTGTACATGTGATGACTTCAAACAATAAATCCTAATATTCCAATAGACATCATAGCGTAAACCATACCTATATAACCAAATATAGGTTTGCTTGAGCTAGCTGATATAGTTGTACTAATTATACCAAAACCTGGTATAATTAAAATGTAAACTTCTGGATGACCGAAGAATCAGAAAAGATGTTGGAATAATATAGGATCACCACCTCCAGCTACTTCAAAGAATGAAGTATTAAAGTTTCTATCTGTAAGAATCATCGTTATTCCTCCTGCTAATACAGGTAATGATAATAATAATAATATAGCTGTTATTACAACAGCTCATCCAAATAAAGCTAATTTATGTAATCTTATACCTGGAGTTCTCATATTAGCTATAGTAGTTATAAAGTTTATTGCACCTAATAAACTACTTACACCTGAAAGGTGTAAAGCAAATATAGCAAGATCTACACTAGGTCCGCTATGGCTTTGTAATCCCGATAATGGGGGATAAAGAGTTCAACCTGTACCAGCTCCACCTTCTATGCAAGCAGAGAAAATTAATAAAGCTAAGCTAGGCGGTAATAATCAGAAACTGATATTGTTTAATCTAGGGAATCTTAATAAAGTTAAAAATAGTAGTTACCTACGATTATGGACTATGTATTCACCCCTACAAGCTAAATTATATTGCATTGAATTAAGTAAATTAAACCTAATTTAGCTTTATACATTAAAAATTTATATTTTAGGGGGCTTTGCGTATAGTCTCTGAGGATCCCTTTGTTTACTTAGGTTTCCTGCATATTGATCTCATAATTAAATAGTATACTCTTTAAGAACTACCTGAAAGAGATAACTATATAATGTCCTCTTACTGCTTAAAGTTAATTTTTTTAGAACGAGATATTCCATGCATATAGCAAAGTTATTATTAAAAAATTTACACTTTTTAACGGCATTCCTTTAAGTACCAAGTATGGCATATTTGTTACACATAAAAGTGAGTACAATTAATAAAGCATTAATAAATTCTTTGTATGTTATCAATTGAAAAAATTTTTATTATGTTGGGTGAAGATTCGGCTTCGCCGGCTTCGCCGGCTTCGCCACCCAAAGCTATGCATACTTTTTTTAGTATATACTTAGGTGCTACAATGTGCTCAAAAAAAAATAAGAAACTAGCTGTATAAAAAACAAAAATTTTTTTTTATTATGAAGTCCTGGGTGAAGTTTGCCATATCTGGACCCCCTACCATTAAAGGCATAAGGAAATTTCCAAATCCTCCTATTAAGGCTGGCATAACCATAAAGAAAATCATCATTATGGCGTGAGCTGTTACAATACTATTATACAACTGGTTATTAGATATGAATTGAACCCCTGGTCCACTAAGTTCTAATCTTATAAGTACAGATAAAGCTGTACCTAATAAACCTGAGAATAAAGCAAATATTAGATATAATGTTCCAATATCCTTAGCATTAGTAGAATTAAATCATCTTTCCATACCCATAGATATTTCAGACTTTAAGGAGTGTTTACCATATACATAATTATCTACGTAGTCTAACAGATTTAATTTTGATTCATCATCACTACCATCTTTATCTTTTTCTGTTAGTTGTATTGTATTTAAAATTTTATTTTTAAATACGGAGTACAATCAATAGAGTGTTGTGTTTTTATTAGGAGCTTTCTAATAAAATTAAATAAAGTCAACTATACTAATTGTATTATATCTATGTTGTTTCTCTATACAAATTTTTAAAATATTATTAGTATTTTTTACTTTCTTTTTATGCGTAAGCTAGCCTGTAGTGCTATTTCCGCAAACGTATTTCAATTTCAAACACTACGTTGATTTTTGCTTCTTTCTTATATTCCCTGTCAAAAGGGAAATAAACAGGGGTACTTACTTCAAAGCATAGAAAGAAACAAGCATTTTGTATAAAAAAATATTCCTAGCAAGAAAACGTAAGTTATTAAATTTGTATGTACTCCAATTTGTTATTTTATATTTTAAGCTAAGTAAAAAAAAAAATAAATAAAAAAAAATTTTTTTTTTATTTGTGCACTTCAAAGGGCGCGCGCAAGCTATATATAAAACTATTTAAGCATATTTTTTATTATAGCTTATATAAGTAATAATAAGCTTACGAATGATTATATTTATAAATATATATATTTTTTTTTATAAATATATTCTATATATTGCACAAGCTATATATAGTAAATTACTTAAGAATTTTAAAATTAAATATTTATGATGTATAAGTAAATATTAAGATTATGGAGGAATTGAACCCCATACTAATGATTTGCAATCAAAGTGTAAATCCATTTACAACATAATCTTTTATATTAAGTATTATTATAACACTTAATATAAACATTTTAGTAATAGTATTATAATAATATTATGCCTATTCTAAAATTTTTATTTTTATTTCTATTAGATCTAATGAGAATTTAAATTAAGTTTATTATAGCTTACGCAGAGATATATCTATTAAAGTATTCTCTATTATACTTATAATAGGAACTATAACTAAAAAATAAGCAAAATATAAAACAGTACTTATTTGTCCTAATTCTATAAAAGGACTTTCAACATGCTTAGCACCTAATTGTAGTAATATTAAGAAATTTATTACAAATACATAGAACATTATTTTACTTAGAGGTCTAAATTGTAAACCTTTAGTTTTTCCTAAATCTACTTTAGGTAATACTAATATTATCATTAATGAACTAAACATAGCTATAACACCTAATAATTTATTAGGTATAGATCTTAATATAGCATAGAAAGGTAATAAATATCATTCGGGTACAATAGCTGCAGGTGTTTGCATAGGATTAGCCATTATATAATTATCACTATCCCCTAGTACATTAGGCATAAAGAACACAAACATACTTAAAACAAAAATAAAAATAAATATTGTAATTAAATCTTTAAATAAGTAGTAAGGTGCAAAAGGTATTCTATCGTAATAACCTGGCACTCCTAATGGATTACTAGCACCAGCTGAATCGTGTACTGCTATTAAATGCATTAGTACTAATGCAGCTAACACAAAAGGTAATACAAAATGTAAAGCAAAGAATCTGTTTAAAGTAGCGTTATTTACGCTGAAACCTCCTCAAATGAACTCAACAACGTCTTGTCCTATTCATGGTATAGCACTTATTAAGTTAGTAATAACAGTAGCACCCCATAAAGACATTTGACCATAAGGTAAAACATACAAACTTACTTTTATAAACATTGTTTTTACAAACTGCGTATTTGCGTACTTACGTGTTTGCGTACTGTGTACTGCGTACTGTGTACTACGTACTACATATTGTATACTATGTATTACATATCAAAAAATATAATATCTTTCTTTACGTAGTATATAATTTACAATATTTCATTTATATAAACAAATAAAAAGTAAATTTCGACTGTACATTAAGCAGCATTTCAGCTACCCATTAGTGAACCAGTCTGTAGCGATCCTATGAAGAACCGACGATCTTTTATATCAAATAGTATATTTTGACCGTTTTCACTAACATTGCCTAAGAAATAGTATTATATTTCTTCAATGATCCTTTATCATACAAAATTAGATACGGGTAGTAGGATCATTCTGTTTTTAATTTTATTTTTTTTCATAAATTGCATAAAATTTATTTTTTACCCACAGGACTACAATTATATTATTAAATACAATAATTCCTATACTTTAAGTATAGTTAACGATTAAATATGATTTATAGATGCATTTCATACAAAGTGCTTATTTGTATCTATATTACGTAAGTTATGAATAATACTTTTTAAAATACACTTCATAGAGATAGATTGGTTTACTAATTAGCTTTTAGCTACCAACTTACATTAAGCCATAAACAAAAACATATAATTCCTTATGTGTAATACTAATCAAATACTCTATATGAGATCGTAGCTAAAGTCTATAAAGTAAATCGTTATTTGTATCAGCAATATTAATGCTAAAATATATTCTAAAAGCTTTATTTCATAGCTTAATAATATATTAAGGATAAAATATAGATTAAATATTATTGATTATAAGCTTATATTTATTGAGGTTTATATTTTTTTTTGCAAAAAATAGAGCTTGTGTCTATAAATGTCATAACAATAAGTTAAGGTTTTCTTCCATTTACTATATCCATAGCTAAAGTTTTAAGATCCGTATTTGTATTTAAAGCTGGTTTGTAATTTGATGTCATTAATACTAAACAATCACCTGTTTTAGAAGATAAAGCTTTATCATTAATTCCATATTTACCCATATTAGGCGTTTTCATAATATATATATCTTGACCCATATTTTTATTAACTACACATACAATATACCCTTTTTCTTTACTTGTAAAATCATGATTTTTTCCGCTTGAATCAAACATGTTAGTACTATGATCTAAAGTAGGATCATTTATTCTTTGGTTTGTTTTTTGTAAAATACTGTTTTCAAGATCCTTTGAATAATTAGGACCCTTAAAAGGATTAGGAGTAGGAAGTTTAGGTCCTTTTGGTTGCTCAGGATTATTTCCATCATTATTATTAGGATTATTTCCTTGATCATTCATAGGATTAAGTAAGTATTTTATATCATAAGGAAAAATAAAAACCAACCCTATTATTAAAGGAAAAACTATTAATACAAACAATATTGTTATTAAGGGAATAATATTATTTAATTCTATTTTTAAGATTTTTTCATCATTTGTATTAATAATTTTTTCTAAATGATTTAATATTCTAAATAAAATTGATATTTTAAGGAATAATAAAATAGGACTTCAAATATAGCTTAAAATACATATAATAATAAATATAAATAATATCTTCTTATAAGTAATTAAATATATTTTTAAACTTTCGTATATTTGATTTGTTAATTTTACTAAAGTATCATAATTACTACTAGTTTTATAAAGAATTATTATTAATCCTACAATTAAAGCCATCAAATATAATGATGGTTTAATAGGTAGTAAATCAATAAATAATAAAACTAATAATATGTACTTAATACTATTATATTTAAAATCAATAAAAATAAATAAAGGATAAATAAAAATTTTTAAATAAATCTCAGCTATAAAATAAATACAATTATTTATTCTATTTATAATTTTAATATATTGAATATTAATAATATTTATTAAAAATATAAAGATATTTTGATATTCTACTATATTAATAATAATTATAATATTATATAGTTTCGTGTTATGAAATCATACTTTTATTTTATTTGTTGGTAGTTCTATAAGATACATTAAGATGAAATGTTGCATTTTTTTTTTATAGTATTGTATTAATACACTCACTAACAGATTACCACAGTTACAATTACAGTTACAGTTACAATGTATTAATTTATACTACACACCCTTAAAATTAGTATCAATGTACTATGAACATAAAGAGATATGCACCGTGTTATACATATCTCTCTATGAACATTTACAGTACAAAGTACCCTTATAAAATTCTTTACCTATTTAATTCATCTAAATACCTTATGATATATCTTTAATACAATATGTTTTTTATGCTAATACTATTTGTGTTAATATATAACAAAATAAATTTAGTTAACACTAATTAATTAGTGTTGTTGTATTTAATATTATAGTCGTTTAGGGCTATTTTTAACTAACCCAAGAAACCTGTACCTATCATAAGAATAAGTATTATAGCTCCTATTATTCAAGCTAATGTTCTAGGAGCTCTATAAGATGCATAATAAAAACCTCTACCAATATGTAAGTAAACTAAGAAAAAAAATGCTGAAGCTGTATTACTGTGTAAATAACGAATTAATCATCCATTATTAACGTCTCTCATAATATGTTCAACTGAATTAAATGCTTCAGATATACTAGGATTGTAATGCATCGCCAAAGTTACACCTGTAATTATTTGTATACCTAAACAAAGTCCTAATAATGAACCAAAGTTTCATAAATAACTTATATTGGTTGGTTGCGAATGATCGATTATATAAGCGTTAATTAACTTTAAGAAAGGATGACTTTTAAATATTCTCATAGTTATTTTTGTGTATTAAATAAATTCATATATATTTATACATAATATAACCTAATAATACACACTTGATATAGTGCTTTTACTATATTTTTTTTAATAAAAAAAATATTAAAAAATTTAACTATATATTTTATATGAACACATTTTTTTTTATTGTATGCTTACGTAGTGCTACTATGTAATCAAAAAAAAAATAATTAACAAGTAAAAATTTAAGATTATGATTTGATTATAAATATGTTAATCTAATGTAGGTTATTATAATACATTATTAATTTTTTAATTCAATTTATAATTTATTTTTGTGAACTATGTTAAAAAGATACAAGATTTTTTTTATCGAATATCTAACATTAAATTTAATTAAAATAAGTTATTTATAAATAAAAGCTTTGTATTCTGGCTCGCTCTCTTATATCGTTAGAGCCTAAAAAACTATATAAAAAACTAATAATATATTTATGCATTTTAATAATATAATATATATATTTTGCAAATTTTGCAGGTTTAAATTTATTTTATATATATTTGTTTTTGTGGCTTTCAACCATACATATATATTAAAATTTATATTTTCAACTATTCATGCACAGCATTCATATTTTATCTATCCTCTCTCTGAATTAAAATACATACAATCATAAGAAAAAATTCTGAAATAGGTAAAAAGCTAGCCCAAAACTACTCTTAAATTTTTATTCTTTCCTTAACTATATATTGTATGAAACACGTTCCAAGGAAAATTAGTACAACGCCTTTTGGAGCGTGTTTACGCCTCTCCTCTTTAATGAAATATAAAGGCTTTTCTACGAAAACAAATAAACAAGTTATTAAAATCTTACTTAAAACAACTTATTTATAGCTTACGTTCACACAATATTACATATATTCCTTATACAGTTAGCTTCGCATATACTATAAAATTATGAATAGCTAATAAAACTAATACACAAGATATTATAATAGAAGTAACTGAATCAAACATTATAGGAGAAAATATATATATAAATATATAAAAACAAATACTTATAAGTATATAAAGAGCGTAATCAGTAACAACTCCTTTACTTAAATTAGAAATTGTTTTACTTATTGTAGTTAATATTACTCCCATACCATAAGGACCTACCCATTCTATACTACCTTTATCTAAAATTTTAGTTGTTTGACCACCTATATCTAATACTGTCTTAATTATAAATTTATTATAAAAAAATTCTAGTAAGAAACGTTGATTAAAAAACCCAAATATATAATACCCTAAATTCGTGATTTTAAAATTAGAAATAATATTAGGTATAAATTCAGGATATATAATAGCTAAAGCTGAAAATAATACTGTTAGTATTAAAGGTAATAATTTAAATACACTAGGTACAGCAAATTCTGTATCTATTAATATTTCATGCATAGGATGAATAAATATACTATTATCAATAAAGAATCCAGACCCTAAACCAATAAATATATCTTTAGTTAAGTAACCAAAATATATTGAAAATAAAGCTAATATAACTAAAGGTAAACTTAAGAAAATATCACCTTCATGGGCATTTTTATAATATTGTATTGGCCCATTAGGTTTAGTTAAAAAAGTTAAATATATAACTTTAACTGAATATAATGTAGTAAATATTGCACCTATTACTGCTATAAAATATACATTTATACTACTAAAGCAATATTGACCATAAGCAGACTCTAGTATAAAGTCTTTACTATAAAATCCTGTCATAAAGGGGAAAGCAACTAAACTAAGGCTAGCTATTAATATAACTGTATAAGTTAAAGGTAAAAATGACATTAATCCACCATATTTTCTTAAGTCTTGATTATCAACTACAGCATGTATTACAGCACCTGCACCTAAAAATAACAATCCTTTATAAAAAGCATGATTTATTAAATGAAAAATAGCTATATTATAAGAAGATAATCCTATAGCTATAACCATCATACCTAATTGTGACATAGTAGAATAAGCAATTATTTTTTTTATATCTTGTTGGAATAATCCTACAAGAGAACTAAATATAGTAGTTATTGCTCCTAATCATAAGCATAAAAGTAATACAGTACTACTATATTCAATTAGAGGAGACGAACGTATTAATAAATACACACCAGCAGTCACCATCGTGGCAGCATGTATTAAAGCAGACACAGGAGTAGGACCTTCCCTAAACTCACGGTGTAATGTTGAAACAATTCAACTCCGCGTACACCTGTCAAATTTATAGAGTTAACGACTGTACATTAAGCAGCATTACAGCTACCCCGAAGTGTACCAGTCTGTAGCGATATTTTATAACTTCTTTCTAGACTATATAGAAGCACATTAAAATACCGACGGTCTGCACTACGGAACGTCTTTAACCGTTTTCACTTCAGTTGCTAGTCTAATCTGCTTACATATAAAAAAAATAGAATATTTTTTTTACTATACTCATCTCTGCGTTATAACGGATTAATAGGCAAGGTAAAAAGGGGGGGGTAAAAATCATACTAAATTAGTTTACCTTTATAAAACTCCTTACAAAGTTAGACAAGCTAATTGCTAATTTGCCTAATATTCCTTATTTTTATCTATATCTAAATAAATAAAGAAATAAACGCAACTTCCTTATATAATTAACTATTAACTTAGCTAGCAAGCAAGTAAGCAAACAAATAAAAAAAAGCAAACAAGCAAGAAAACAAGAATGCAAGTAAATAAAAGGAAGCAAGTAAGAAAAATAAATTTTTACAAGTAATAGGCATGCATGCTTCACTAGCCCGCCAGCCAATCAACCAGTCAGCCAGCCTGTAAAACGTAAAACATAAAACATAAAAGGTAAAATTCCCCTTATGAATACTTTTTATACGATGCGAAATTAGACTTAAATAAAATAAATTATAATAAATTAGAAACTATATTAAAAATAATACTAGGTTTACTTATACCCTTAAGCTTTCTACAATATATGCAATTTACTCTACACTAATCCATATAATCTTCATCATCTCCACAGAAAATTTTTATAAGATTAATAATAATATCCAATATATATGTTTGATTATGATCAAAAGAATTAGCTTGATCAGAATTACGAGAACAAGAACTATTTCCACCATCTCCTTGAGATGAACAAGATGAAGGACCTTGACCCCCTACAGCAGCAGAAGGACCTGATTTTCCATTATCTTGATCGTCATCTTTACGTGCTCGTTTATTAGGTGAAGATTCACTTTCACTATCAGTGATTTCACGTTCACGTTTTTTAGTTATTAATTCTTCCTCCTTTAATATTGCTTCATTTAATTTCTCTCGTGCTGTAGAAGAATCACTAACTAAATCGCTGTATTCTGAAAAAAGATGATCTCTTATATCTCTCAAGTTTTTCCGTGGATCTTCATTATTATATAAAGGGTATTCTTTTTTTAGTGCATTAAGATAACTATTAGATTTTCAAGCTTGTTCAGGCAAGATACTTTCTAATATAAAACCTTTTTCTAAAATTTCTTGATTTTCTTCATTACGCATTTTAGCCTCTGAACACTTAGTTATTTTATCTTGTAAATCTAGTATTTCTTTTTTAGTTAATTTTTCATCAGGAGACTCTGAAGATGATGCCTTAGAAGTTTGTTGTGATTCTGCTATTGTATCTACAGTTGAATGCTCCTCTTGCGTTTGTTCAGTACTATTTTTACAGTAAAGCACTTCGGATAAATAATTATTACCTGTACTACCTATTACTTGTAAATTATTTATATCTATTTTAAAATTGTAAGACAGCAATATATAATTTAAAAATTTTAAATTAAAAGCTTTAACATATTTTTTATGTGATACTACGCTGTAAGCTATAAATCGCGCAACCACAATTAATTTATTTTTGTTGTTTGTTCGTATACAAGAAGGTAAAACTACTCCCATTTTTATTTTTTTTTATTCGTGTCTGCTATTTCTTGAAATACATAAATAGTATTCAACTAAGGATAAAATTTCATCCATCTATTCTATATTTATTTTTGACTAGCTATAATGTGTGCGCAAGAAGCTACACACACCATTTGCGACAACAACAATTACAAATTTATCGCCATAGGTAATCAAATATGTAAACCTACCTGAGAACTTTTTGCCATAGCTCCTATTAATAAACATATACCTATTAAAGTAATAACATTTTCATTAATATATGAAGCTATAGAATATATAATACTATAATCTAAACTACCTAAAGATCATAATATTATTAACATACCTATTGTTAAGAAACAATCTCCAACTCTATTTGTTAAGATTGCAGCTAAAGAACTTTGATTGGCTGCAATTCTAGTAAATCAAAAACTAACTAATAGATATGAACAAACTCCTACACCCTCTCACCCTACAAACATTAACAGGTAGTTATTTCCTGTTACTAAGATAACCATCATAAAAGTAAACAAGCTTAAATAGCTAAAGAACCTTTGATTATGTGGATCATGGCTCATATATCCTATAGAATATACATGAACTAAAGAACTTATTATTAACACAGGTATTAACATAGACACTGTTAAACTATCAAACTGAAAATTCCATACTATATTAAAAGATTCACTATGTAATCATTTAAATAAATTTATAGATACCTGATTATTATTAAATCCTATTTCAAAAAAGCCAATAATAGCTAATATTGTTGTTGAAATTATACATAAACAACTTAGTAAACGACTACCTGTCACACCAACTTTTCTACCAAAAAAGCCGGAAACTATACACCCTAATAATGGTAACACAATTATAATTATATACATTATTTATATTCTATAGCAATACTTCCTCTTAGTCTGTAAAAGGCTACTAGAATAGCTAAACCTATTGCTGATTCTGCACCTGCAACTACTATAATATATATAGCATATGTTTGTCCTATAATATCATCAAGATTAATAGAACTTACCAATATTAGGAATGTTATAGATAATAGCATTATTTCTATAGAAATAAGCATTAATATTATATTTTTTCTATTAAATACGAATCCTAAGATTCCTATTAAAAAAAGTAATAAGGTTAAACTCATATTGTTATTTATTTTTTTTTTATTCAAATTATTCTAAAGTTACTACATGTTAATACAGAAAAATTATTTTAAGTATAAATGTAGTAACTAGAGGTATTATAGATTTGAACTAGAATCTTAATGTCCGTAGCATTATGTTTTACCATTAAACTAATACCCCTATTAGTTAGTTAGTTAATTAGTTAATTATATTATTTTTTAAAGCTATAAATTAAAGCTTTATTTTGGTTTATTTTATTTTGATTTATTTTCTGGTTATGAAATAAATCTTTAGCTATATTTTTTTTATAAAAAAAATAGCACACTGCGTACTGCGTATTGCGTACTGTGTACTGCGTACTGCGTACTAATATATAAATACTTACTTTAACATTTTAATTATATATACCAATTAGACTACCTTTTTAAGTATAGGTTATTAAATAATACTACTACTTATTCAGGTCTCAAAAAATTTAGATTATGTACTAAATTAACTATATACTTTTAAAGCGTGAATTCGTTATATATTAATTAGATAGCTTGCGTACAAAGCTTATTCATTATTTCTATGCTTATAGAACCCACCTATTATTTTAATTTAATTATATAAAATTTAGCATATCAAACTATAAATGACTAACTTGTTATAACAAGATAAAAATTAGCAAATAATATATTAGCTAACCTTATTATAATAAGTTAAGCATTATTACATAATCATTTAACAAATTTGTCTATATTTACAGATTCTATAACTATAGGCATAGAACTATGTAATATTCCACATATTTCTGAACACTGACCATAAAATACTCCCTCTCTATTTATAAAAACTGAAACTTGGTTTAATCTACCTGGATATGCATCACATTTTATACCTAATGAAGGGCAAGCAAAAGAATGTATAACATCTCCTGATGTTATAACAAATCTAATATGTGTTAACTCAGGAACTATAACTCTATTATCTACCTCTAACATTCTTAATCCACCTTCTTCTAAATCAGATTCTGGAACTATATATGAATCAAATTCTATAAATTCTTTATTAGAATCTATAAAATCAGGATATTGGTAACTTCAGTATCATTGGTGCAGTTGTAATAAAACAACTTATCGACTGTACATTAAGCAACTAAAAAGTTACCCATAAGTGCCCCAGTCTGTGGCAATAGATTATAAAAAACAAATTGTCTACTGACAGTCTTGTATTATTATTAAATGAGCCTTTCGGCACGCCGAATAATAATATATTAACTGTTTTCACTTATGTCGCCAAAGAGAAAATCTTTTCTCTTAAAGATCCCCGGCGAGATCTTAGATATTAATAAATTGAAACTTTACCTAAAAAATAGTTAATTAATTATGGCTCTATTAATTAATTACTTCTTTTTATTAACATCACGACTATTATATATATATTTTGAGAAAATAATCCTCGCTTAAAAGAACTTATACTTGTAAATTATTTAATCCCAATTTATATTTCATGCTAGGAAGTATATAAGGTAATAATATATTTCTTAATTTCGATATCGATTGTTTTGTAATGTATATAGAATATCTTCCTTCAATTTTTTGAACTGTACAATTTAAATTATAAAGTTTAGTTAATATATTAACTAATAATTTAACTTCTTCTAATTCAAAACAATTAGTTGCAATTCTAACTCCACTATTTGTTCAACAACCATCATCCATAACTCAAATAGCTAAAGCTAAAGGGGTTAAATATTTTTCTAGTTGTAGATTTATATATTTTGTACCTTTTTTATAAAATAATTTATGTATTCAATTAAAACTTCTAAAAGTAAAAGTATTAAATTCATAACCATAATATTCTTTATTTAAAAGTTTTCTTGTATATTTTCTAGGTTTTAAATTAGAACAATAACCTCTTTCATAAAAAAAATTATATAATCAAAATAGATAGTCAATATGTTTATCACTTTGCCTAAAACAAATTCTAGTTCCTTCAATTGTTCGAGCATTAGCATAACCATCTCCTAATAAAGAACCTATTATTATAGATAAAACTTCTTCATTATGTGGTCCTATTCTTTTAGAAGCTCTTACTTTAGTATGATAATTTTTATTAATGCATACATAGTTGAATTTGAAGTCGAAGTCGAAGCGTGATTTGGATGATGGCCAAACATGACCGGATCTCCTGCATGATTTTTTTGGTATTAAATTCATATCTTTGACTTGAGCTAGTCTATATGATATTGAAGTATTGTTTTTTTCTCCATTTATTCTAGCTTCGCATAGACGAAAAATAATGGCATCTTTTATTTTATTTAATATATATAATTTAAGGCCACCTAAAAAGAAACCTTCTGCTAATACTGTCATTGAAGGATCATTTATTTCATCCATTAAATATAATAATTTAAAAGATGGGAAAGCTATAAGTATTAATATAACTGCTGGTGATATAGTTCATATTAATTCAATTAAAGTACCATGATTTAAATATTTATGTGATATAGGTGCATTTTCAAAATTTGTTATTATAGAATAAAGTATTCATCCTACACTAAATAAAATTATTACTAAAAAATACATAATGTTATCATGTAATTCCACTAAACCTTCCATTTGAGGAGTAGCGCTATCTTGAAAATATAAACCTCAAGCACTAGGTGCATCTAAATATATAAATGTACTTAAAAAATTTTGCATATTAATAATACGAGCACTATATAGCACTAGAATTTCTAGTTAAAATAGAATTGTTTTTACTTAGTTTAAATAATACTAAGATACCCACCCACCCTCCCTTCTATTTTTTAAGCGATATTATAATTAATTTTAGCTCTTTATTAAATAAATAATTTTATTTGAAAGCTAAGTTTTATTTCATAGTATTCAATTTATTTTTATATTATAAGTATTATTTTTTTTGCTCTTAGCTTACTTATAATTTTTTTTTTCTTGAGTTTATACAATCAAAAGAAAAGATATGTATAAACTAAATTTTAATGTGATACAGCAAAACTGTGAAGTTCCGAAGCAGTGTGTATTTCAATTTCAATTTCAATTTTAATTTTATACACAGTATTAATTTTTATAATTTGTTATGCGTAGCACAAAGCAAAAAAAAAAAATTAACAAAAATATTTTAATATTAATGTGCAACAAGCATTTTTAATAATAAATATAAATTGATATTAAATAAAAAGCTTGCGCTATATATTTATGCTTATTTTTTTTATAGCTATATGTGCAAACTATAAAATAAGCGATAAAATACGCATATTAATAAATACTGTACTTATTTATAATATGCTATGTATAATAATATAAATAATTTTACCTATTTATATTACGCTACATATAATAATAATAATGACATCATTAAAGCGAATAACGCAGTTGCTTCTGAGAAAGCAAAACCTAATATTGAGTATGAAAACAATTGGTTTTTTAATGAAGGGTTTCTAGCTACACCTATTATTAAACATCCAAATACTACACCTATTCCAACCCCTGCACCTAAAACACCCACTGTTGCTAAACCTGCACCTATTATTTTAGCCGACTGTACCATTTAATTTATATTTATTATTCCCATATTTATTTTTGTACTTTTTGTAGGTTTATATTAATTTTACTAAAGTGCAGTATGATGTAACCGCCGCTAAAAAGTTTTATTTTTATTTTTATTATTAATTTTTTATTTTATTTATAACTTTTCTGATATGAAGTATAAAAAACAAGCACTTTATGTGTAACGTGTAATGCTTTCCAAATACATTTATTTATTCTCAAATAAAGTATTTATAAATTTATTTGATTTATAACAATAATTAAAAGATTGTCTACTATCTATTTTTAAGGCATTTTTACCTAATTCAAACACAAAACCTGCAGTAATAATACCTATAAATATAAGTACTATTATTAAACCATATACCCCATTTTCATAGCCACTAAGACCAAAAGGGTATATTACCAGTATTTCTAAATCTAATAAAAGATATACTAAAGCAAAAATAAAAAATTTTACTCCAAATTGAGTTCTATTTTGTCCCAAAAAACTGTGAAATCCACACTCAAATATACTATATTTTTCTTGATATGGATTATGTGGTGCTAATATAAAATTAAGAGCTAAAAATAATATTGTTAATATTAATACAACAATAAAAATAAAAGTCATACTACTCATTTAATTATTAAAAAGAATTTGTACCAATATGGTACCCATGCTTAGCCATTCTTTATTAATAAATAAAAATAATAAAATTTGTATTGTTATACAAGATATAACAAAAGATATAGGGCTCGAGATTGCTATATTATTATATTTAAAGTTTAAATTATGTGTAATTGTTTTATTTAAAGAAGTGTACTGCTTCTGATTCTCCTCATTCTTTTGAGTAGTTGAGAAATATGAAACAGTTTGGAAAAGATTTGCTCTTAATATAGTACCTTTTAATACTAAATTTTCTAATAAAGTATTAATTTTATAGTCAGGTAAACTAAAAAACATTTCTTTTACTATACTTAAATAATATACAGCACCTATAACACTAGTTAATATAGCAATTAAAGATAAAAATATTAAACCTTTATCTATAGCTGCACTTAATACCATTTGTTTACCAAAAAATCCTATTAAAGGAGGTACACCTACAAATGAAAAAATAGTGATAGCTAAACTTAAAGCTAATACAGGATTTATATAAAAATAACCTTTTAATTGATTTACTAATTGAATAGGAGAATTAGTTTTATCCATTAATTCTTCATGTTCTTTATTTTCACTAGTATAGCAATATAAAGAAAAACCTATAGCTACTAATATAAAAAAGGCATTTAAATTACTAATTGTATATTGTGTTAAATAGAATATAAATGCTTGAGTTGACTCAATACTAGATATACCTAAAGCTAATAATATAAAACCTACATGAGATATTGTACTATACGCAAATAATCTTTTTATTCTAAATTGAGTTAAACCTACTACTGTACCTATTATTAATGAAAATAAAGAACTCATTAATAATATAAAAGTTCAACTTATTTCATTACTAGTAAACCCATAACTTGCTGCACATCCTGTATAATAAACTAATTGCATTAATAAAATAAATATAGAAATTTTAGCAATTAAAGCTACAAATGTTGTAACTATCGTAGGTATTGCGTCATAAACATCAGGAGATCAAAAATGAAATGGTGCAGCACTTACTTTAAATAAAAATCCTATAGTAAATATAACTAAAGAAAGATTAATATAGTAAGGTTTATATCATAAATCTGTACAACTTGTATCACTTATACTAGTTATAATGTATAAACTATCTAGACTAGTACTTCCAGAATTAGCGTATAATAAACCTGTACCTAATAATATAAAACAAGAACTTAATCCACCTAATAAAAAATATATTAAACCCCCTGTAGTTGATAATTCTGAATTTCTATATATAGTACTTAATATATACAACCCATAACTTTGCAATTCTATAGCTAAAAATATAGAAACTAAGTCATTAGTAGACATTAGCAATATTGATCCTGTTATTATAAATAATAATATTAAAGGATATTCTATTATTTTTAAATGTTGTCCCATTTTATTTATTATTTTTGTATTATAATAAACAAATTTATACAATAACAAGTTTTTTAAAGATGAATATTCAGATACTCAAACCTTTCTAGGGTAAAAACTAGTTAAAGTCAATATTAATATACTTATTAAGAATATAAATATATGAAATATTTGAGTAATGTTTGTAACTAATAATAAACCACCATGTATACCTACACCTTTAGTAATTACTGTTAAAGAAGATAAATCATTTAAAATACAATAAATTAAAATAATCATAGCTATTCTATTAAATAAAATAGAAATGTCACGTCTTAAATTTACGGCGTTAGAAAGTAAAAGAGATAAAATAGATACTACTATCAAATTAAAAAAAAATAGGCTCTTCTTCAACTTTAAGCGTTGAAGCTTGCGGAGAGAATCGAACTCTCATTATTAGCGCATGAAGTTAATGTTTTAACCGTTAAACCACACAAGCTTAATTTATATATCTATAAAATAATACTCATTTGTGTACATACGCTCCTCGTAGCTATAAGCGCAAACAGGGTCTATACTTTAGTATAAACTTTATTTATAAACATTAGAGCTTTATTTCATAAGAATCCTCTAGAGCTTTATTTCATAACCACAACAGATATATCAAGTACACATATAATATACTTATTTTGAGCCTTGATACAAGATACAAAATTTTTCTTATGATTGTATGAAATGCGCCGAGCTTATGCTTCAAGAAAAATTATCAAAATGATCCTATTATAACATATTAAAATAAAAACTTAATTTATGCAATTACAGAAATAATTTAACTAAACTATATTTTTTTAGTAGCTCCACAAGCAAACTCTAAGGCGCGCCGAAGGGCTCTATACTTTTTTTATAACTATATTAAGAAAACAGCGCTTTATTACTGATTTTTTTCCTATAACTAGTACGAGTAATGGGAATTATTTGGATAAAAGCTTTATTTTATAGCCTAAAAATAAATATATAGTAGCAGGGTAAACACCTGGATTCGAACCAAGACCGACTATGCCACAAATAATTACTCTACCTTTGAGTTATGATTACCTTATATATATATATGAAAAATATATGTTTATTAGCTAAAAGCTCCTAGCTTCATACAAATATAGAGCTTTATTTCTACGCAAGCTAGCCTAGAAAAGTAAAGCACACATATTATATAGTTTTAATTTATTAATTTTTTTATAGTATACTAGTTTAGCAAGAAATTTTAAATAAAAATAAAAATAAAAAAAAAAATAAATAAGCTGGCTGGTTAGAAAGAATATGCGCCTTCCTGATCCTTCATTTATTTTCAACATTTTTTTTATACCGAGGTGATTCGAACACCCACTGTTAAACACCAAAAATTTATGTCCTACCTATTAGACCACGGTATATTATAAAAGCACTTAGTATGTAATGCGCCTTAATTTAATAGCCTTTTTCTTTTCCGTAAGAAAACAACGCTTGCCTTTCCCTATAATACAAGCTTTAAGATATTTTTTTTTGCCTTTTCTGACTTGCTGTCTAGCAAAGCATGCATGCATGCCTCCTATAATTTATATTCTATTTAAGTCATTTTAAATAAATTAGCACAAGTTATAAAGCTAAATTATGGGATATAAAGGTAGTCGGACTTGAACCGACAAGATATTAAATCAATGGTTCCTAAAACCATCCTGTTTTCCTAATTCCAGCATACCCATATGCTACCATATCTCTCTTATGGAAAAGTTGTGCTAATAATTAAAATTTAAGGTAATATACATTTTTATTTATAAGAATTCTATAAAGCTATAAATCTACAAATGTATAATTTGATAAGTATGGCTTAAGATCGTCTTAAACATTAATATTAATCTATACCATATGGAGATGTTGAGAATCGAACTCAAATTTGTAAAATGCAAAACTACCGTTTTACCTATTAAACTACAACCCCTAAAAGAATAGTTTTAGCTTACTTGCTTGTTTGTTTGCTTACTTGCTATAACTTATAGGTGCAAGTTATGCCATATGATAATTTGTAAATACCTAAGAAAACTAAATAAAAATAGTAAATATTACCTACTATAATACGTCATAAACAAATATATATATATATTACTAATAATTAAATTAAAAATAAAAATAACTATTTTTAGGACTTGTAGGTTTCGAACCTACATTTGGATGGTTAAAAGTCATCTGTATTAACCATTATACTAAAGTCCCTGAGCTTTAGTTATAGGCTAGCTTGCGCAAAAATAAAGCTCAAAATAGCGCAACTGCTGTCCACGATAAGATTTGAACTTATAACCAAAATAGCTTCAATATTTCACTCTACCATTGAGTTACATGAACTTATAATATAACGATATTACTATAATTTTTATTATTTATCTTGTGCATAAATGCATGCAATTAAATAAACACTATTTCGTACTTCTGATTCCCATAAGGGAATAAGCCATTAAAATTTATATTTTAATAATTTTTTTAGCGTATCTCCATCTTGTTTATCTAAAATATTGAAAGATTGTTTTACTGGTCTTAAAGCTTTACATTTTGAACTAGTATTAGGGTTAGTTCCATCTATTACACTATAAATTTTTGGTATTTCACCATAAGGTCTTTCAATAGATAATAACTCCATTGTAATTCGATTAGCAGAAACAACATAAAAAGAAGAATATATGTTGTCATCTATCAATTTGCTTAATAATCTACGTCTAGTTCAAGTCATATTTATTAAAGTATATTTATTAAAATGAAAAATATTTAAATCATCTTCTCTAAAAAATAATACATTTTTAACTATATTACTTTTATAATTATAAAATAAATGACTTCTATCATCAAATTGACTTTCAATAATTATTGGATCAAAAATAGTACATCTAGTATTTAAATATTCACAATATAATTCATTTAATGTATCTTCACTAACATAAATAACATCTTCATCATATTTTTCTTTTAATTGAACATTATTCTTTAAAATTTTAATTTTATTATATAATGATTTATCATTTTCATGTTGCGCCCTTTGGAGTGCAGCAGCATGTGCATCAAGCGACAAATTATTTTTTTTATTTAAATTTCATTCTTGTTTTTTTGAACAAAGAAAATATTGTTTAGGTGATTCATACATAGTGAATAAATCTGTAAATAAAGGACAAGGTCTCAAGTATTTTTTTAAAGATGGATCTCCACCAGGTAAACTTTCAATTTCTGTTAATGTTATAATATTATAAATACTGTTTCTATTAGGAATATAAATACCATACATATTCTCTAAAAAATCTATAGTATTTTCAATTGGCTCTAATTCACAATGAACATGTCTAAGTTTATCATCATATACATAATGAGAAGGATAAAATTCTTTTTTAGGTAATCTATCGTTTTTAAAAAAATTAATTACCAATGTATTATTTAATCTTCCAACTGAACCTATAAATTTATCATTTTTAAATAAAGTTTGAGGTGTGTAACTCATTGTACCTACTTCTTCTTCAAATTCAGGTTGGTTTAATACAAGATGCCTTTGTGTATAAATCATCCTCAATATTTTAGAATTCATTATCTCTGATCCATACTTTGCAATTTTTTCATCTAATCATACACCATCCTTATGTGAACCTAAAGAATTATGTAATCAATTATAACATGTAACACCTTCATGTTTATTTACATTTATATCTCCATTAAAATGATTACGAGGTACATGTTTTATTATAAATTGATCATATTGGTTTGTTTCTTCATATATATTAAAACCTATATTATTAAAAAAATTATCTGATTCCACATATCCTCTACTAGATCCTATAACTAAATACATACCTAAATTATGCATAAGACATGATAAAGTATAAGTTAATAAAGGTGGCCCTGAAGCTTGTAAATTAATATTTTTGTGTTGATTCTTGTCTAAGCTAGCAGGGGTACTTTTTCCGGGAAATATAGTGGAATAGTAAACATTTTGTAATGATAGATTTTGTTCTTTATAATTACCTCATAAAATAATTAATAATAATATTATTAAAGAAAAAAAGATAATAATTAAATAATAATAAAAAAAATATTTAAACATTAAAATAATTAATGTTATATAAAGTATATTATATAAATTTATATTATTTATAACATAATCATTAAATAAAAAAAAATCTTGTACACTAATACTATTATTTTGTTTTTTGTCCGTAGCCACAGCTAACTTAGTATTACAAGAAACAAAATCGAAATAACTTGTATACTTATTTACTATTATATATTTTATTAATATATTTTTAAAATAATAAACAAAAGGTAGAGTTAATAATGATAATAATATAATACTTATAATATCATTATGTAAATTAAAAAATGTTAATGTAAATATTCTAATCAAAAATCTTATGGGTATCATTAGTAAAAAAAGCTTTATTAAAAAAAGTGCAATAATTTTTCTTTTTTGTCATATAATAAATATATTATTTAAACCACTAGCTCCAATGCGCAAGCTTTTAAAATGTTTAAGATAAAAATTTGTTAATAAGCATTTAATAAATATATAAACAAATATTATATAAAAAAATAATTTTCAATTTATAATTATAAAAGTTATACAAGCTATTAACATATAAACTATAATAATTAATAAAGGTATAATATTTAAAGCTAATATATTAGGTTTTATTATCATACCATTATAGTTTATTATTTTTAATTTCAATAAGATTGATTTAATAACAATTAAAACATCCATTATATTGTGAAAATTCACCGTAATTATTTCCAATGCCAAAGAAAATAAAATTAACGTTAATACTATAAACATAGTAATAAAATATGGTGCTTTAATATATATTATATCAGCAAAAGTTGCAAATGCATTGCCCGAGTACATGCATTCATGTTTTAATATCAATAAGATATTGTTTATTTTTAGTGTAATTTTTTTTTTCATGATTTGTAATTGTTAAAATTTAATAATACAAAATAGACTTTTAAATAATAGGCTTTATTAATAGAATTAAAGGTTTACAGGTCAGAGGTACAATGACTTAAAACTTTAATTAATTCTATTAAGCAGATAAAAATAAAGCAACAGCGGGTAACGGGTGGGTGGCGGGTAGTAAATATTCCTCACCGCTATAGTGAGGAATACCTGAAGAGTGAGTCGAACACTCACGAGATTTACTCAGAAAAGCTTAAGTTTTCTCTGTCTACCAATTCCAGCACTCAGGCTAGGGCCAAGGTGGGTCGAACACTTATAATTACTGTTATGAGCAGTATGCTTTACCAATTAAGCTATAGCCCTTTATGTAATGCGGCCATAGGGATTGCACCTATATATTTCGATCATGAGTCGAATATGTTTACTTTTACATCAAACCGCTGTCTAGACTAGACAGGATTCGAACCCGCGGTGGTAGCATTGAAAGAGCTATGTCGTAACCGCTTGACTACTAATCTTTTTATATTATTTTCTAACTTTAACTAATATAGTCTATTATAATTTAGTTTTGCTTATCTCATTAAGTCTTAAGTTAAAAGTATTTTTTTAATACAAATACAAATACGAAATGTTTATAAAGCATACACTTCCTAGCAATTACAGGAATAGCTTTAGCTATAATATTTATAAGTGTTTAATGAATAGCTTACCCCTTTACTTCATATAAAAAAAAAATATAGCTAAAAAAAGTAACTTGCTTCCTTAATTTTGTAATGAATAACTTGCATCTAGCTATAAAGCGCAGGAAAAGAAGCACTGGCATATTCCCTTATGAGAATTAAAAGTCGGAGAAATATACACTTAATATTCCTTTAGCTATAAGCTAAGCTCATACTACGAAATAGTATATAAAAATATTTTAGTTTCATTATATAACAGCATCCGAAAGCTAAACACGCACACAAATAATCATATATATGTTAGCCCAGTGCAAGTATCGCACTTGCTTCCATTGATTACAAAACAATTACATTACTTTTATGCTAACTAGGCACAGATATATTTATAAATAGTGAATTATTAAATTAGTACTTTATTCTTTAAAATCTCTCAATTCGTACGGATAAAGCCTATAAATTTTGTAATAGTATATTACGTATATTTAAGAAATATCTTAAGATAAGTTTCGTGCCTATATGCTTTCAGCACTTATCTTTAACTAACTTAGCGTTCCTGCCGTGCTTATGCTATACATTTATCTTAGTAAAAGAAACATCCTTATCTATAAGAGCACTTTATAGTGCATCAAAAGATATATATATATACGTAGCTAACATGTAACCCAATACGGCTAGTATATATATATTTAATATTTAGGCACATAAACAACAGGTAAACCATAGGTTAGTAACCATAATTTAACTTTTTGAGTTAAACTCTTCTTGTTCCTTGCGTACAAAAGTTTGTTCTTATTTTATTCTAATTCCCTCTAGAAGATAGAAACCATACTGTCTCACGACGTATTTAACCCAGCTCATGTAACTTTTTAATCGACGAACAGTCGCACCCTACATAATTACTGCGTCCATGAGGATAAGTTAAGCCGACATCGAGGTGCCAAACCGCGCACTCATTTTGTACATTCTTACGCAAATTAGCCTGTTCTATATGTTATCATATTATTCTATTTCCATTTTTTTCAAAATGGTTCAGACTATGTCTTCATTTTTATTTTATATATTTAAGATTTCCTTTAATGCATATTTTAAGTACTTTATGTATAACATACCTATAGCTAGCACCTTCACTAATATCCACTTATTCAACCTTTTACTGCAAAAGCCCCAATACGTCGTTTAGAGTTATATACTGAATAAGATACATTTGAATTAGAATTTCCTCTAAATAAAACTGAACTTAAACCTTTGAAAGATGAATCTACATTTTTTAATCCTCCTTTTCATTTTAATGAATATATAGAACGATCTGCTCTATAACGTTTAGTTAATCTACCTTTAATTTCTATTCTTATACCTCTCATTTTTTTATAACCTATAGAATTGTATATTATATTATGAACTTGTTTAGTATTAAAACAATTACCTAATAATTTATCCAAATTTTTATAACTTTGTGTGTTGGTTAAAATTAACTTACTTTGTAAGCTCTTATTGCATAAATTAAAGCTTTCTATTTGTTCAGAAAGTTTCATAGTTTGCTTATGTGAATCTATATATGAATTCGTATTAAGTGCCGCTGAAGCGCTGGCTCCATTATTTAAAATAGAAATTAAATTTAAATCATCATATTTGTGTATATTTTTTAGATCATAATTTATTTTTTCAGATAAAAATGTATTGTCTAAGCTTACTTTATCAGAAAAAATATTAAAATTTTTACCAAAATATTTACTTGTTTTATCTGGTAAATAAGCTCTACTTAATACTTTAAACATATTTTTTATCGCTGCAATATTTTTTTTTCTTTTTAATTTTAAAGCTAAAGCATTAGTAAAAATATCTGTATTATATGTAATAGATTTTAAATTTATTATATTATATTCTATTTTTTTTTTAATTATTTTATTTAATATATTACTTAAAATAGGTAATAATATTTGTTTATTAAATTTATATTTATTAAGAGAATACATTAAATCATATTTTCTTAAAAATTTAAAATATATTTTTAAATATTTATCAATAATAAAACTTAATGTTTTTTTCAAATAAATATTTTGATATTTTATATATTTATTGAAATATTTTAATTTATAATTAAAAAAATCTTTCTTATGTATTAATTGATCCTTATCTTGATCTGAAAAATTAAAATATTCATCTAAATATTTATTTTTTTTTAACTCCTCCTCAGACGCAGCAGGCGCAGCATCACTAGAGTTTTGTTCAAGTCATATACTACTAAAATGCTTTCTTTTACTGCTTGATAATAAAGCGAAATTTTTTTTATATAATCTTAACAAACGTCGTATTAAATTTTGACTAATTTTTTTATTTAAATTTAAATATCTTTTTCTGAATATTAAAATTTCTCTGTTTACAGTATATAAAGTAATTAATGCTTTATTATTTGTATGTTTAATTTCCGCATTACTCACAAATATTCTTTTTAAAAAATCTTTTCTTCTTTTAAGTAATATAAATTTTGTATCATGAGATACAAATATACGGTTTTTAAAATATAAATTAAAATAACTTTTAATTATTTTATTAATATTTACATTATTAACAGGTATATTTTTTAAATTATTTTGGTTATAACAATAAATAATATTTTTTCATTCTTTAGAAAAAGAAGGAAAATATTTTATTTTCCCTAATCTATCTTTTTTTCTTTTTAAACCAATTATTTTAGAAGGATTCTTCAAATTATTATTAAATATTTTCATGATTGTTTTACGATATTAGTTACTATCCTTTATTCTAACTATATATTTTTTTTTTATTATAAAGCTTTAACATATTTTTTTTATGTATTGCTAGCTTGCTAGCAAAATTTAGCAAGCTAGCTCTCATATGTCATGTCTATACTATTTATACAATTACTGCATAGCATACGTAGCATGCGTAGCATAAACACTTCTTAGCAATTTTTATAATAAAATATATAAGAAAGCATAAATTTATTTTACTTTTTTCTTTAAATATATAATATTAAAAATGTTGGGTAGTTTTAAAAGGATTATTGTTTATTATGGCTAGCAAGCTAACCATACTCCTCACCTTATAGTCGTTGAACGTTTTTATTTTATAATTTATGAGCGTATTCAGACAAAAATACAAAATAAACTTCGCTTCAAGTTTACTATTTTTAGTAATTCTTGAAATTTACCCAATATGTATTAATAATTTTATTTTTGGTTTTTGCGTACATTTAAATTAAGCATTACGAAATAAACAGCAGCAAACTTGCGCCGTATTATTTAGTATTACACATGTGAAATTACACATATGTAAGCCTAAAAGCACTTTATGTGTAACGTGCTATTTTCCCCCCAAAAATAAAATATTAAAGGACAAACATCCCTAGCGTAGCTTTTCCAATAATCCAAGATCTATCCTTATTGCATCTTGTGATCCTATGCCCTGCTTACGCAACTGTAAGATTTGTAGATAATCAAACAGTAAGGCAAGATTTAGCCGTTGAGCTTTTTAGATATTTAAAACATAACTATTCTAATTTTTTTATGCTTACGTAGTACGTAGTACGTAGTATGCAAGAAAAAAGAATAGACCTTAAATATTAGTAAACTTTAATATATAACTTACCTTATAGCAAACTATGCATATTAAATTTACATAATATTTTTAGTTATCTCTAATTTCTATATAGTTAAAATCCTACCTAATTAAACTTAAATATATTTACTAAAGGCTATTTATATACTCACAAGCAGTTTAGCTTGCGCCTCCAATAAATATAATTAATTATATATGATTAAAAATAGTTATAGCTTACTATCCCCATATCCCACATGGGATTAAGGATTAGAAGTATTACTACTCAAAATAGCAAACAAAATAATTATAAATTATTAGACACTCCTGTTTACTCTTTACAGGGTCTGTGCCCCACATAAACTGTCTTCTAATTACAGTTCCTCACCAAAGGTCACTTACATTTAAGAGCTTATGTCTTAAATAGTAAATTGAAATAGGTCGATTTACTATTATAAAATTTTAGAATTTTTAGATTTTTATACGAAATATTTCCGTATAACTAAACTCAGTAAAGCCAAATCTAAATAAACTTTTTATATAATCCTAAACCAATTCATTCATATGAAAGATAATTAAAGGATTCTCATTATTACATTATCAATTACCTTATAAACTGAAAATTATCAATCATAATCTATAATTAGTGACAGTAAAGCTGCATAGGGTCTTCTCGTCTAACTAGAGGTAAGCTGTATCTGCACAGCTATTCCAATTTCACTGAGTCAATCATAGAGACAGCTGTTGTATCGTTACACCATTCATGCAAGACCGCATTTAACGGCCAAGGCATTTAGCTACCTTAGGACCCTCACGTTAAGGCCGCCTTTAACCGGGGTTTCCGTCGTTAATAAATAATAATATATTTAAATATCTCTGTTAACCAAAGCCGGCACCGGGCAGATTTCACACTTTATACTTCGATTTTTTTATCTTTCAGCAAAGTGCTGTGTTTTAATTAAACAGTCGTACAACACCATTTTATGCTTCTTCCTTTTTACTTGATATTAATCAAGAATTGAGCCCTCCTTATTCCGAAGTTACGGTAGTCAATTTGCCGAGTTCCTTTATGATTGTTAGCTCATTTACGCCTTCGTATTCTCTACTAGCTTACTTGTTTCAGATTCTAGGTACGGTTTTATTCATTTGTTCTTATCTAACATATAATGTTAGTTAAAACTTGGGCTTTATTTTTTTTTTATACATTGTAATATACATAAAAAAATTAGCAAGCAAGCAAGCAAGCTCACTATAAAGCTCACAAATATATTTACTATTTTTCCAGCACATTTTATACTAAAATGTTGTCCTTAGTAAAAAAGATTTTCTCATCGTTTAAATCTTTAGATAATATAAACTTAGAGGCCGTTACTTAATATTATCCATAAGCTTAAGGCGGAAAATTTTCTTTTAGTTACTCATGTCACCATTCTCACTTGAGTTAAAATTACATGTCATATTCCCTAATGGATACGCAAGCGCATAAGCGCTACGCAAGCTAAAGCTATAGATCCAAATTTATTAAAAAAATAAAATTCATTTTTTACTCAACGTTCTGCTACCCCAAACGCTCTATTTATCTGTTTTTAAAAGATTTAATAGAACTAATACCAATATAATATTTATTTATGATTCAACACAACTCTACTCTGATTATAATTATGTCAAGTGAGCTTCATCATAAAAAAAATGTTTTATGGTACGTTCATGTACAAGGTTTCGGTATATTGTTTAGATCCGTTAAATTTTCGATGCTTTTATAGATTAACAAGCGCTCTATTACGAGATCATCAAATTATGGCTGCTTCTAAGCCTATCTCCTTGTCGACTTTAATAAAAACTTTCTTAATTTCACTTAACTAATAATTTAGGAACCTTAACTCTTGTTCTGGGCTGTTTCCCTTTTGACATACAACCTTATCATTCTATGTCTGATAATTTAAGATATATCTTTGCCATTCCGAGTATACATACTCACTGATAAAATCTTCACAATTTCCCAATTTGTACAAAATAAAATGGAGTGCGCTATTTTTTTTTATAAAAAAAAAAAATAGCTAAAGCTTTATTTCATAGCCTTGAAACTACACATCTTGTCTGAGATTAAATTATGTACCTGCTAAGATATTAACTTAAATTGCCTACTATTATAGGTTTCGCAGAAAACCAGCTATCACAGTCAGTGTTGTCTTTCACTACACCTACCACAGTTCTTCGGAGATTTATGCTACAATCATCCGTTCAGACTTTTATAATCCTGACTATAGTAAAATCACTGTATTTCGGGTCTAACTTTAGACACTAATTCGTTATTTTAACGTTCGGTTTAACTACGCATATACTCGCATCTAATGTTAACTTGGTGACCCATTATGCAAAAGGTACGTTTTTTATTTTAAACTGCTTATAAAACTACTATTTTTATCTTGGTTCCCTCATGGTACTTTTCACTATCGCTCATGTATCATATTTAGCCTTTGAGGAAGGTTCCCCATTATATTTAAACAGTTTTTGTACCATTTTACTTTATAGGCTACTCTACTTTCACTCACGTTATTCGTAGAATCTCTTTTGATTTATTTTCCTGAAGTTACTAAGATATTTCAATTCACTTCGTTTAGAGATTAAATTTCTCTTAGAGCTTATGTAACTTATAGGAATACATCTTTCAATATTCTGCTTTACCTACAATTTACTGTGTAACTTTTTTAATCGTATACACAATAAATAATCAGAGAAGTAGCAGCTCCTTTAATTTAAGAGATTATAATTTATAAAAAAAAACAAGTATTCACTAGCA